AGTATGTAATAATTCCTAGTTCTCTATTTCTGGAAATACTGTATCTCAATAAGATTGAGAAAAAGAAATCTGATTCATCGATCGAGAGATGTAGAACGCAAAAACGTGCGGTACTTTTTGGAGAGAGAAAATAGAATGAAGAGAATAGAAAGATTCTCGAATCATGAAATCCAAATTATCCTACTTCCAAAGAATCGACCGAGAAGCCGTATGAGGTGCAAATCTCATGTACGGTTTTGTAGAGTGACAGTAAACAGAACTTGTCAACTTTTCCAATATTAACCCCAAAAAACCAAACTCTGCCTTACGTAAAGTTGCCAGAGTACGATTAACCTCCGGATTTGAAATTACTGCTTATATACCTGGTATTGGCCATAATTTACAAGAACATTCTGTAGTATTAGTAAGAGGAGGAAGAGTGAAAGATTTACCCGGTGTAAGATATCACATAGTTCGAGGAACCCTAGATGCTGTCGCGGTCAAAGATCGTCAACAAGGGCGTTCTAGTGCGTTGTATATTCTTATCTAAGACTTGTATTTATGATACCATGTGAATGGCTATAAACATGGGAAGTATATGGCTAACTTCATAACAAACGTTGTGTAAGGGGACTAGAGCAGGCTACCATAAAACAAAGTCTAAGGTTCAATAGTGAAATTATTTGATAAGTTTTCCCCGACTTTTTGTCAAAAAATACCTTGACCTTTTAGAACAGGTTTGAATCAATTAGCAATGATTTGGAATTTGAAACAGTTTTTTCTACACTATAAACCTAAGGACTTGATTGTATAGATATGGAAAATACAAGATTTCCGGTCATAGCAAAAGAAAGGAAACGGATACTCAATGAAGAGTGAGTAAACATCATTATATGCATAATAGATCTCATCTATGCAGATAGAATCATGTAGAAAGCCGTATTCGGCGAAAGTTGTATGTACGGTTTGGAGGGAGATCTTTCATACCAGGGGTCCACCCTACAATATGGAGTCAAAAAGCCGAAAAAAAAGTGATTCCTTTTTAGCCTTTATGAAATAGAATTTAGAACCCCTTTTCAAACTCATGTCACGACGAATTAGTGCAAAAAAAACAAAAAGAACGGAAAATTTCGATCCAATTTATCAGAATCGATTAGTTAACATGGTACTTAATCGTATCCTGAAACATGGAAAAAAATCATTGGCTTATCGAATTCTTTATCGAGCCATGAAACAGATTCAACAAAAGACAGAAAAAAATCCACTATTGGTTCTACGACAAGCAATAAAGGAAGTAACTCCTCGTCTAATAGTAAAACCAAGACGTAAAGGTGGATCGACTTATCAAGTTCCCCTTGAAATAAAACCTAAACAAGGAAAAGTACTTGCTATTCGTTGGTTATTAGAGGCATCTCGCAAACGGCTGGGTCCAAATATGGAGTCCAAATTCAGTTCTGAATTGATAGATGCTACTAAAGGGAAAGGCACAGCTATCCGCAAAAAGGAAGAGACTCATAAAATGGCAGAGGCCAATAGAGCTTTTGCGGATTTTTAATCCATAAAAAGGGTAGATCTAACTAAGATCTTAGTCTTAGTTAGATCTACCTATCCTGCCTGATTAGATTAGAAAAAGCTTCTCGATCTCATTTATAAAATCTTTTGGAGATTTGAAGAAATTTGTAATACAAGATGAAAACTTAATCTTCTTCAAGCCTTGATGGTGAAATGGTAGACACGCGAGACTCAAAATCTCGTGCTAAGCGCGTGGAGGTTCGAGTCCTCTTCAAGGCATACATGATTTGCTTATGGAATGAGCCAAAGAATGGTCAACAAGGCAGAGCCTTTTTTACAAAAAGGATTCCGACGATACGATCTGACCCGACTTTTTCCAAGGTTTTATCTTAGAGAATCGTGTACCGAATTGGGGCAATCCCAAAGCTCATTATGGTCAACATGAAATATGTAGAAAACCAACCTAGTCATTCCGTTATTACAATAATTTGTTCTCAGAGCAGATACCAACAACCATTTCATATGTGTATTTATGTATTTATCGAGATCTCTTTCATCTTTCTTTAATTCTTTCAATTCCAGATCTATCCGATTTTTCGAAAGAAGAGATGTGGAATCCTGTTGTAGAAATGAAGTGTTTCATTTCATTCGCAAAAAGCCATTTCGTTTTCAACAATGTCTTTGTCATTTGATTCAATAACATTCTGTTAGAAAGGAACAGATTTAATAAATATTGATAATTCTCTGAGAGAATATTAGAAAGAAAAAGTTCATTGGGTACTGAACGATTGGTTTCAAGAGATCTTTGGCGATCAATTACCAAGTCCCAGCGGTCACTTTGGCCCCGCGGATTTTCAATCAACCAGCGGTGATACAGAGCTAAAGGACTGTCCATGTGTACGTGTAGAATTTGCGATTTCATACCCTTTCCTTGAATGCGTTGCAAAGCCTCGATATGGGGTTCCTTCTGTTGAGAAACGAGAACATCTCGTTTCTTCTTTTTTCTTTTTCTTTTTGTTTTTTCTTCTAATTCTTCTAAACAAGGAATAGAAAGGTTCCGGTTGGTCATCACAGTAAATCTACGAAAAAGCCTTTTTGAATGGAAAAGTGGTGGTTTTTTGGTTTGATCTATTCTTATTAAACAGGCATAAGCTCCACTGGTATAAAGCCTTTGCATCAGTTCTTCATTGGAAAACACTTCTTCGTCTGAAAACAAAACGTCCGGATCCTCTTGGATTAGAAAGGAGTCCCAAACAAACCGTCTTCCACGAAAAAGCACTGGTTTATTAGAAGATTGACATTGCATTGATTGATATTGCAATGGATATTGCATTGGATATCCAGATTGACTTCTGAACGGTTCCAAAAACTCTTGAAATGATAGATTTTCCAAATCCAACCGTAGTTTTTTGATCTCTTCCCGATACTTCCTATACTCCGTTGTAACCCCCCTTTTTTCTAAGTTGAACTTCTTAGACTTATACTGGAGCATACGAAGATGATTTTCAAACTTTTGAACGAAAATCCGCCTTTCTTGAAACAATCTGACTTGCTCCGGCAATCCCAATTCATTGAATGTTTTTATCCGATCAAATCGATTACTGCGAAGAAAACTAAGACGCCAGATCCTAGGAGACGAAACCAATGATTCATCGAATTCTTCATCCTTTTGGAGTTGAGCATCTAGACCTATTTCATGAACTAGAGACGAAAACCCTGTTCGCATCGTATACTGATGATTTTTCGTTTTGCGCAGAGGATCGAATGGTGGGATTTGATTCTTATCAGACTTACCTCGATATATTCCTAACCACGGAAACTCCACCAGAAGACTTTCTAAAAGACTAGAAGCTAGATGGAAATCATGTTCAACGAGTCTATCGAGAGGAGTCCAATTCTCTTGATTTGGTTCCGATATCAGCAACCAAGAATCCCGAGCAGCTGATCCGGCCAAGCAACCCAAAATAGGAGGGAGTATAGTGAATTCCTTGATAGTTGTTTCGGCAATCGAAGGTTCTAAATACCATTTAGACAAATAATAAAAATTTTTTTTCCAAAAATCTTTTGCCATAGGTACAGGAGAAAATTTCGTTCTAAGTGTAGTTTGTAGAATAGCCTTTCCTATCTTATAGGGAAGTCTTTCATGATGTTTTAGAACGGATACAACACCCTGATTTATAGATCGTAAACCCCAAGTTTGCCTATAAAGAGACAATCGAATTGTATTCGTGTCTATAACGTATTTTTTTCGCAAACAACTAATTGCTACGGTTTCATTGACAAGTCCTGCCAGGTCTCGTGCCTTATAACCTATGGTTCTAGATCCAAAATCATCGAGGTAGAACAATTCTTTGTTCAAAAAAAATCTTTTCCTACGTAAAAGAATAGAAAATTCTTTTTCTCGTTGGGATACAAGAAGCATCCGAATATTGATGAATTGACCCAATCGATTTGGAGTCATTAGATTTGGATCGACTTTTCTAGGAATATGCGTCGAAGCAATAAAAACAATATTTCTTCTACTAGTAAAACTGTTCTCATCACAGCTATCCATATGGTCCAATAAGCGATGAAGCAACGCCTTCTTCTTGATGATGATATCCATCTTGATGATAGAAGTGCGAGTATTCCGTTCCAATACATGAATGTTTGGGATCCATATTATGCAAGGAGACATTATTTCTGCCATTGTCAAAGTCCGATGGAATTGAGAGAAAGTTTTCCCAAAGAACCATTCCAGATTGATTTTTATTAAAGGAATATAAAAGTCTGCTGCTAGACTTTGGACCAAATAGGATCGACCAGTTTCCTCAGGACCTATCAGTAAAATCCCCTTGGAAAGGGATGGTCCTAATAATAAAGGAGGAGTTTTTCTAGCTTTAGAAAATAGGTTTTGGTTAGATTTGGCAATCTTCTGATAAAAAGCGAAGAAGACCCATTTTTCTGCTAAACGATCAAACCTGTAATTCATTATATTTTTTTGCGAAATGTCAGATAAATATCGTAAGTACATAAACCCCGGCTCTTCCGTGGTTTGATAACCTTCGAAGATAGAATGCCTGTAGGTAAAATTCGATTCAAATTGAGAATTTTGAGAGAGTTCTTTTTCTGTTCTTAGAAGCAGAAGTAGATCAATTGTATCTTTCTTCTTCTCTTTTTTATTATTAATATAATCATCTGATGATAATCTTGATGAAAAAAAAGATGGAATTTTCGAGTTTCCACCACTGGGCTTTGCGATTACGAAGTCGAATATTGTCACGGATCGATCGAATGCACGCGGATTCTTCTTGTGACTTATTAGTATGAAAAAATAAGTCATTCTAAGCCTCATCAACCAATACCATTCCCGGAGGTTTGACAAAAAGCAAACAATTTGATTTAGAATTCTAAAGGCGAACCAAAAAGTAAACCCCTCTTCATATTTATGTGCATCCAACTGCGTCCAAATTGGTTCATCCTTCTTAGCCAAAATAGTAAAATGAGAAAAATCATAATTATTAGATTTAGAAAAAACAGAATCATCATCACTAGTAGAACCGAAGATTTGTTTTGTCCAATCCCTTATTTCCTCCGGGTACTCAAAGCTATTAGAAGTATCAATAGCAGCCAAATAAGGAACAACACAAGTACTTCTTTCGAAGATTGGTTTGACTAAATCCAGTATTACCGAATCGATTGGTTCTACCCAATCCGGTTTTTCCAAAGAATCCTTCGGGTACTCGCTATATCTTTTTATTTCCATCCACCATTGTCGTAGCAAAGCTGGATCCGAATGTAGTCCGAACTCGAGAAAATTCAACTGTATCAGTAAAGAAATCCAGTTGAAGAAAACAACGAAAAAATACGGAAAAAAGAAAAACACAAGGACGAACCACAAGAGAATGATCCAAGACTCCCCGTCCTTCCTTGCTAATCGCAAGAGTTTCCATATCGACTTTTTCTTGATGAGTTCTTCGATCACGAGCTCCCCGTGAGAAACTAACCAAGGAACCAACTCATTCAGAGGCGGATGAAGTCGAATCCTTCTCCAATTCCGTTGTATTTTGGATTGTAGAATGAACCATACTTCATGAGAAAGTGCCCGCAAGATATTCTTCGATCTATGCCTAATATCTTGCCAAATAGATACTATTTGGTCACAGCTATATAGCAATATATACGGAAAAGTATCAAAAAGTGTATCCCCAAAGTATTTCCACCATATAGAAGTAAAAAACCATGGCATATACATTTGAAGCAAATTCCATTTGGAAAAATGAGTATCAATCTTATATATCTCTTGTTTATTAACGAGTTCATGAAAACAATGTGGTGAACGGCATGAGAAAATCTTTCGTTTCTCTTTCCATGAAAAACAAAGCTTATCTAGAGCTTTGTTTTCCGCTATGTTTTGGAAACTCTCTGTTGAACTAGACTTGGTAAACATGTCTGGAATCTGATGAAATATTTCCTGGTTCTTATTCGGAAAGATTTCCGATAGGAAATCATCTTTATAGGATTGAGTTTGAATCAAACTCGTGTTTGAACTGAAATTTTTCGGAGACTGATCAAGATTTTTTTCTTCAAAATCAAAATAAGATCTATGGAAATTTTCCAAATTGACTACTTGGAATCTTGGTAAAGGCGTTGTACAAATCTCTTCGATCGAGGCTCTGTTGTCATGAACAAAAGGATTCCATCGAGTTAATAACTCGTACAATTCATAGATTAATACATATGTTTTGTCACTACTTCGTTGTAAATACTTAGGTAAAAATATGTCGGATACTTGGGACTCTATGAGTGAAACAGCCTCTTTCTCCGATTGAACAGGTATTATTTCATCAAGCGACAAAGAAAACATATTGTTGCAGATGGGCAAAAGATGGAAATGGAATAATTGTACATATGTAAGATTCTTTTGAATTCTTTCTTCTATATAAGAAGGTAATCTTTTCTTATAATTGGACCGAGGATGACGTAAATAATCCAAAATTTGAAGTGTATTTGCTTTGTCAAAAGCAGCTCTCAATGAACTTTGATTCGATAGTTTTACAGGATTCACCCAATTGTCTCGATATATCGTCGAAAAATCCGTGTTATACAACGAATTGCTTTCATTATCAAAAATGTCCATAATCCATGGCTCATTCCAAGCAATTTTTGCTATTGTTCCTTCATCGATCTTTGAGACTTTTGTCTGGTTATCCAACCACTGGATTTTGGGTTTAACGATTCGAACAAGAAATTCTCTAAACCACCACGGATAGACTACTTTGTCCTCAGGGCCGCACTGAGAAAGGAAAATAATCAAATCCGAAATGAGTTTATCAATATAAGGAGAAATGTCTATGGAAATATCGATGTTGTTCCATAAGTTCTTCATTTCCGTCTCTTCCGGAGCGTAAAACAGAATCAAAGCAATCTTAAGAAATATTTCTTTAATACATAATTCCTTTGGATCGAAACAAACAAGATGGTTCGAATACTTTTGTAAGTATTCGAATTGATCGGACCATTTGTATACATGCAATTTCTGATTGATATATTTCGAAGTTCTAAGAATCAAACAATCTAACCATTCTTTCTGACCTTTTCTCCAATTTAATGAATGCTGGTTCATTGTATTTTTCATTCCATTATTCCAATTTGAAAGAATGTCATCTATTGGAAATACCCAAGCCTGAGTGCGCGTGTTCATTAAATGGAATGTATTTTCCCCTACGGGGAAAATCGATACGGTTTGGTTGATTATTCGATCGAAAGAATCATTCTCTTTCTCAGTCATATTGAACCATGGATTCTTCCATTTTTTTCTGTGGTCGAAAATCTGATTCCCTAATCTGTTCTTGTGAAGTTCATAGAATAGACTCTGAGCGAAGGCAAATGTATTATTAGCAGAAACCTGATTAGGATTAGTCAGTAATAGAGTGAATCGATCTGTTCTTTTTAGGACGATTGGTTTCAATCGACAAAAATGGAATAGGCGCTCTTTGCAGAATGAAGAAAAAAAGAGATTCCAAGACGAACTGTTTCTAACTCGACTACAAAGGAATTGGTTTATATCCCTCTGATTTTGTCTAATCGTAGTACATCCAGGATCTGATGAAATAGCCAATTTCGGATTTGGAAATTTCGTTTTGATATTCCAGAAATCCGCTCTCCTTTTCCTTTCTAATCTTCTCAAATATTGAAAAACATTTTGTTGTCTTTTCCAACATTGGAAATTTTCCACGGGCTCTTTAGTGGTACGAGAAACCATATATTCATCTATTGACAATATGTCAAAAACAGAATAACGAATTGTTTTTGTCCAATTCTCAATGAATTTTTTTGTTTCTTTTGAAAATGAATTCTCTTTTATAGACGACCTTTTGGTTTCTTTCAATACTTCTTTCGGCCAAGACATTGGAAAATTTCCTGGACACGCGTCATACCCATTTGAAAATTTTTCCAATTGGCTAGATTTTGGAAAAAACAAAAAAAGATGCGAAAAGATCCACAAATTTCTAGTGAAATTGGCTTCCGATGATGTTTCATTTCGAATTTCCATGGAGTTATATATAGGATCAAATAGATTGATCGAATAGTATTTGTTTCTTTCAATCAGACTTTTCTTTTTTAGGTTATATATAAGGACTGGTAATGTAAGTAATACTACAACTTTGCTTTTGGAACTACAACTACGTAGATCCCGTAAAAGTAACGTACTGAGAATCCGAAAGTCAAAGAACTTAATAAGACGTTCTCGATGGGACAAAATTTGAGTAAAAAACCTCACCAAAATCAATTCAGTCCATGGATCGAATGAAGAGCTTTGTATTTGTTTGAAAAAGTTTAACCACCAGGTCAAGAGGCTTGATATGGGTTGTTTAATTCCGGACTCTCTTGGACATTTTCCCGAGGTCCTTTCTTCCGAGATCCAGAGTCTGCTTTTTTGTTCTTGTATCATTGGTTTTTGCCCTCTTTTACAATTCTATATTTTATTACGTGAAATATGGATAGATCCCTCTCAATTCCATATAATAAACCATTGGATTTTTTCGAAAGGTTTTTTGACTAGTTTTTGGTTTTCTGGAAAAGGTAGAATGATCTTTGTGATGGATGAAAAGACATAAAATAAAAACCTTCGCACTTCATCGAACTTGCGTCAACGATCGAAAAATCGCAAACAACCAAATAAAAGATTATGGCCCGGGCGAACGACGGGGATTGAACCCGCGCGTGGTGGATTCACAATCCACTGCCTTGAGCCACTTGGCTACGTCCGCCCATAAAATCTATCTAATCAACATTACTTTCAAGAAAAGAGTTGTTTTCTGTTCATCCTACGGAATGTGGGCGACTTATTCCAGGAAATCCAACAGGAAATCCAAGTGTTGCAAGATCGGTACTCACTCCCACAAGTTTTTCCGTTGCATTTTCTATGTTTGGCATGATTGGGATATGAGTACTTGGCTACCCTAAGTCGATACTCACTCATATTATCGAATGAATTGATTATTCCGGATGAGCTTTTCTCCAGCATCCATGGCTGAATGGTTAAAGCGCCCAACTCATAATTGGCGAACTCGCGGGTTCAATTCCTGCTGGATGCACATATCTAATTCAAATTCCTTATATATCCTCAAATACAACAGTAAAAAACTCGATATCTTATAATGTGGATATGAACAAAGACAGATAAGGTACCAAACCTCCTTTAGAGGTTTGGTACGATGAAAGGAATACCTAGAATTCTATCTAATTAACCATCTATAGAATTGAATTCCATTGATGCCAAATCAAGAGGAAAATTGTGAGCATTGCGCTCATGCATAACTTCCATACCAAGATTAGCACGATTAATTATATCAGCCCAAGTATTAATAACACGACCTTGACTGTCAACTACAGATTGATTGAAATTGAATCCATTCAAGTTGAACGCCATAGTACTAATACCCAAAGCAGTAAACCAGATACCTACTACGGGCCAAGCCGCTAAGAAGAAATGTAAAGAACGAGAATTATTAAAACTAGCATATTGGAAAATCAATCGACCAAAATAACCGTGAGCCGCGACAATATTATAAGTTTCTTCTTCCTGACCAAATTTGTAACCTGCATTAGCAGACTCACTCTTTCTGACCAAATTTGTGATTGTGATTCTATTCCATATTTAAACCTAAAATACAAAAATCAATCATATAATGAACATTTCATACAAAAACATACTACATTTTGCTCAGAGTAGTCCGGAAAAATTTCTAACTTCTGGGAAACATCATCGTTGCAAGGGTCGAAATAAAAAAGGTATTATTACAGTACGTCATAGAGGAGGAGGCCATAAACGTCTTTACAGGCAAATTGATTTTCGAAGAAAAGAGAAAGACATCTATGGAAAAATTGTAACCATAGAATATGATCCTAATCGAAATGCGCATATCAGTTTGATATGTTACAAGAATGGGAAAAAGTCCTATATTTTGTCTCCTAGAGGAATCATGATTGGAGATACTATTTTATCTGGTCCAAAAGCTTCTATTTTAATAGGTAATGCCCTACCTTTGAGTGCGGTTTGAATTATGAATTTACGTAATCGGAAAGACCGGTTAGGCCCCGAACCTACTAAATTATCATTGATAATCTAAATTTGACTTAATTTTCAAAGGGAAACTGAGAAAAATATATATATAGCAAGTGATAAAAAAAAAATAATAATAAATTTTTCATTCTAGATAATATGGAGAATTTTTGATAAAGCATAACAGTGGAGAAGGCAAACTCTTGTTCCAAAGATTATTTGATTCATCTTTGATTTGAAGGTCAGAGGCAAAATCAAAGTTGTACAATGAAATAAATATTTCCAAAAAAAACGCCTCCTATGTTATTGAGAACGTGATTTAATAAAGTCATTCAATCTGAATGCTACATGATGAACAGAAGCCAGATGATGGATAAACACCTAGGATGTAAAGTAAAGAACATCCAGAAAGCTGTATGCCCCGAGAGAGGCTTGTACAGTTTGGGAAAGGATTCTTTTTTTTTTTTTTTTGAATCAAAATCTATTTCAACCAATATCCCTGTGGGTACAACTATACATAATATAGAAACAACGCAGGGTAAAGGAGGACAAGTGGCTCGAGCCGCGGGTACTATAGCCAAATTGATCGCAAAAGAAGGTCAATCCGCGGTATTAAAGTTGCCTTCAGGAGAACTTCGTTTAATACCTTACAACTGTTCAGCCACGGTTGGACAAGTGGGTAATATCCGCTCGAATAACAAAATTTTTAGTAAAGCTGGATCAAAACGGTGGATAGGTAAACGATCAGAAGTACGAGGAATAGTCATGAATGCTGTAGACCATCCACATGGAGGTGGTGAAGGAAAAAGTCCCATAGGAAGAAAAACCCCCATAACTCCTTGGGGTCATTGTACGCTCGGTAAAAAAACCCGAAAAATGGTTCGGTATAGTGATACTTTCATTCTTCGTCGTCAAACTAAGTTAGAATAAAAAAATTAATTGCCTATGAAATATTCAAGAAAAAAAAAAAGTTTAAAACAAGTTTTTGCGGCTACACACTCAAAAAAAAAAGTTTTTATTGCTGATCACTTATTAAAAAAAATAGAAAAACTAGACACAAATATAAAAAAAAAGAAAATACTATTAACTTGGTCTCGAGCGTCTACGGTTGTACCCAAAATGATCGGTTATACTATTGCTATTCATAATGGTAAAGAGCATATACCTATTTATATAACAAATAATATGCTTTACCATAAATTAGGAGATTTTGTACCTACTCGTCTTTGCCCGGAACATCCAGGCAAAGACGATAAGAAATCTAAAAAAGACAAGAAATCTAGTCGTTAAATTTCAAGAAAGTGAATATGAAAATATCTAAAAATAAGAGGAATACCGAAGTACGCGTTTTAGCCAAAAATTTAAAAATGTCTACGCAGAAAATGCGTCGAGTAATCGATCAAATTCGTGGTTGTTCTTATGCACAAGCATATACTCTATTGAAATTAATGCCGTATAGAGCTTGTTATCCCATATTCCAACTACTTTGTTCTGCAGGAGCAAATGCTAAAAATAATTTGGGGCTTAAAGAAAAATTTTTATTCATTAGTAGAGCCGAAGTAAACGAGGGTACTGTTTCAAAGAAATATCAAATTAGAGCTAAGGGACGTTCCTTTCGTATAAAAAAAAAAACTTGTCATATAACTATTGTTTTGAAAGAACTATCAAATCTAATTGAATTTGAAATTTCAGAGAATCTGAAAAGGAAAATATCACAATATGGGACATAAAGTAAATCCAATGGGTTTTAGACTTGGTCTAACTCAAAATCATAATTCTGTTTGGTTCGCACAAAAGAGAGAGTATACAAGAACTCTTCGAGAAGATATAAAAATACATAAATGCATCGAATTTTTTTTCCAAAGACATCAGAGAAAATCTTATCTAGGAATTGGAAGAATAGAAATTCAGAGAAAGATTGATTTAATCAATATAATAATCTATATAGGATTTCCCATTTTTTTCAAAAATGAAAAAAATGAAATTACACGAGTAAAAAACGATATAAAACGTACTCTTTATTTGCGTGATCAAAAGCTTAACATAAATGCAGAAATATTAGCCAAACCTTATCAAAAAACTAATATACTTGCTGAATATATCGCTTTGCAACTAGAAAAGAGAGTGGCTGTAAAAAAAATATTACAAAAAGCTGTTGAACTAGCCAAAAAAGACGAAATAGAAGGGATTCGTATACGAATTGCAGGACGTCTTGGCGGACGAGAAAGAACTCGTAAGACAAAAATCAAATTAGGCAGAGTTACTTTACAAACACTCCGAGCTGAAATGGATTATTCCTCTTTTACAGTTCGCACAATCCACGGGGCATTAGGAATTCAACTTTGGATCTTCATGAAAGAACAATAATTGTTGTAATTGTTGTAATTACTATAAAAACTATCCCATTATTATATAGAAAAATGAATTATTTAAGATTGAATAGAATTTCCATTTTCTAATAAAAATTATGCTATGCTTAGTGTGCGACTCGTTAAAACTAAGCTTTTTTTTTTACTTTTGAACTTTATTACACGTAAGAAGTATTCTTTCGTGAAGCAAAATAAGATAATATCGAAAAAAAAAAATCGAAGAATCAATACTATTTTTTATGGTATTGTATGGTTCATAAATAAGCCTACCTTGAAAGTGTAATAAAGCAGAAAAGTCGTTATCGACCTCATTTTATAAAAAGAAAAGAGCTTTGAGTCGATGGGAACTAAGTCAACCAATTCTGTAAAAAAAAAAAAAATGAAAGTTAAGCTCCACTGTAGAAGAAAAGTAAACCTAAGCAATATTTTGTTGGAAGCTATAGAAACGATGAAACTTGTGGATATATTGTTATCATAGGATAGGATGATGAATAAAACCAAAAAAAATAAGAAAAATATCTACTAAAGAGTCTATATTCATCTGTGAATCTTATTGTTTAGTTGAAGTTTTATATTATTGATTTAGAAGTTACTGGCCTAAACTGTTTTAGAATGGAAATCTTTACTATCACAGGGAGCCGGATGATAAAAAATTTTCATGTCCGGTTTTGAATTAGCGAAGGGAATAAAAACTATGATAACGGAATCCATCGACTATAACCCCAAAAAAACGAAATTCCGCAAACAACATAGAGGAAGAATAAAAGGAAAGAGCCACCGGGGTAATCAGATTTTTTTTGGTAAGTTTGCTATTCAAGCACTTGAACCTGCTTGGGTTACAGCTGGACAAATAGAAGCAGGGCGTAGAACAATTACTCGTACTGCTCGACGTGGCATAAAAATATGGATACGTATATTTCCTGACAAGCCTATTACAAAGAAACCCGCTGACACTCGCATGGGTTCAGGAAAAGGTGATACCCTTTTTTGGGTAGCTGTTGTTAAACCAGGTCGAATACTTTATGAGATGGGAGAAGTTTCTGAAACTGTAGCTCGAAGAGCTGCTCAAATAGTAGCTTACAAGATGCGTATACGCACTCAATTTTTAAGAATTTAAATTGCCCAAATCAAAAAAAGATCTTCTTTTATCTTTTTTTGATTTGATACACTAACAAACTTCCTTGGAGGAAAAATGATTCAGCCTCAAACATATTTAAACGTTGCTGATAACAGTGGAGCACGAAAAATAATGTGCATTAGGATTATAGGAGCAAGTTTTCAAAGATATGCGCATATTGGGAATGTAATCATCGCTGTTATTAAAGAAGCAGTTCCTAATGCAAAAATAGAAGAATCTGAAGTTATTAGAGCAGTAGTTATACGTACTTCTAAAGAATTCCAACGTAATGATGGAACAAGAATACAAACTGATGAGAATGCAGCAATTATCGTTGATCAAAAAGGAAATCCAAAGGGAACTCGAGTTTTCGGTCCAGTTCTGCACGAACTGAGACATTGGAATTTTACAAAAATAATTTCATTAGCTCCCGAAGTGTTATGACTAATATGTACAAAGTACATAGAACAGGTTAACTGCAACTTAGACAAATGTCTCTATAAAAAAAGCATGTTTTTTTTGAAAAAAAAAAAAAAAGAATAAAGAGAATTCAAAAAATAGATCAACATGGATACTATTACCAATTTGACTACATCAATCAAAAATGCTTACATAGTAAATAAACGAACAGTTCGAGTACCTGCGACTAGGATTAATGAAAAACTCGGGAAAATACTTTTAAATGAAGGCTTTATAAATAATATTAGAGAGCATAAAGAAGGGAAAAAATCTTTTTTGATTTTTACTTTCAAATACAGGAAAAAGAAAGAAACAAGAATTACCCTAAAACGTATAAGCAAACCTGGTCAGCGAATTTATTCCAATTTTCGAAAAATACCAAAAGTTTTAAACGGGATAGGAATTGTAATTCTTTCTACTTCCCAGGGAATCATGACAGACCACGAAGCTCGACAAAAAAAAATTGGAGGAGAAATCTTGTGTTATGCATGGTAATAGATTCTACCCATTTTTGCTAGATATATATTTTCCAAAAAAGAAACATGAAAATGGAAAAACGACAAAATATGATTGAACTTGAAGGGCTAGTTATTGAGGCACATCCCGCTGGATTTTTTAGAGTCTTATTGGACAATAAAAAAACTGTTCTAGCTTATATTTCGGGTAACATTCGACAAAATAGTATACGAATACTTGTAGGAGATAGAGTCAAAATTGAACTCCATGTTTGTGATTTGACTAAAGGGCGTATAATTCATCGATTTAGAAAAAGCTAATAGAATTTCGTTTCAATTTTCAATAAAACAATAAGATAGCAAAAAATAGAAAAATGATCCATACTTTTTCTAGCTCAAAGAGCAAAAAAGTTTCTAGCTCAAAGAGCAAAAAAGAATAAACACATTTAATTCAAATAATATGAAACTACGCGCTTCTGTTCGGAAAATTTGTTCGAAATGTCGACTAATTCGTAGAGGAAAGCGAATTTATGTAGTTTGTTTAAATCTAAGACATAAACAAAAACAAGGTTAATTTTTTTATCTTTTTTTTTTTTTTTTCAATATGCATTTTATAGGCTTAGAGATATATATAACAAATTTTAGGGTATAACAGTACAATAATGAAACCAAAATCTATGTGGAATTTATCTAAAAATAGACGTATTAAAAAAGAAATACGTAGAGTAGACCGTGGAATCATTCACATACAATCAAGTTTTAACAATACAATTATTACCGTTACCGATGTCTTGGGACATGTGCTTTCTTGGTCGTCTGCTGGTGCATGTGGCTTTAAAGGCCCAAAAAAAGGTTCAGCTTTCGCTGCTCAAACAGCAACAGAAAACATAACTCGTACTGTAGTTATTAACCGCGCAGCCATCCTGATAACGGGTTGTGGTAAGGGACGAGACGCGGCATTACGAGTCATTCAACATAGTCGAATACTGATACGTGCAGTACTTGATATAACACCCAATCCGCATAATGGATGTAGACCTCCTGTCAAAAGACGTGTATAACTTTTCATTATATGATTTGGAATGAACTAAAAACTGCAGAATCTTCACCACGATGGAAGTGCTTGGAATCGAGAACAGACAGTAAACGATCTCATTATGGTCGTTTTTCCATATCTCCGCTTTTGAAAGGTCAAGCTAATACACTAGCTATTGCTATACGAAAAACTTTACTTCAAGAAGTCAAAGGAACATATATTACGTATGCAAGATTTCAAAAAAATATTCTACACGAATATTCTTCCATAATAGGTATTAAAGAATCAGTTCATGACATTTTAATGAACTTGAAACAAATTGTACTTAGAAGTGAATTGTACGGAATTCACGAAGCATCTATTTGTACTGTTGGACCTAAGAATGTAACAGCTCAAGACATCATATTACCATCTTCTATTCAAATCATTGATGATACCCAGCATATAGCTAGCCTTACTAAACGAATCCCCTTCAATGTTACATTGAAGATTGAAAAAAAGAAAAGGTATACTATAGAAAATATGAAACAACCAAAGGACATATTTTTCCCCATAGATGGTGTTTCTTTACCGGTTCAAAATGTGAATTTTAGTATTCATTCTTATAAGAGTTCAGATAACATACAAGAAATGCTTATTTTCGAGATATGGACAAACGGGGGATTAACTCCTAGAGAAACCATTTACGAAGCTTGTTGGAGTTTACTTGACTTAATTATTCCGTTGCTTTGCGTAGAACAAAATATAAAAAATAGCCAAAAGAAACCCAACCCTCTATCTTTAGTTACTAAAGATAGAAACAAAAAAAAATAGGGAGGAGGGTTACGTGAAATAGATTTTTTTTTATTAAAGTGTATAATACACTTTAATAAAAAAAAATTTGTTATGAAAAACTTTGAGTGAAAATAGACTAAAAATTACATTAGAAAAGTCCTAAGGTTAACGACTCTTCAATAGGCAAAGCAGCTCCGATACCTAACCAAAGGGATAAGGCAGTACCGATAAGAAAAACTGTTGTAGCTACTGGACGACGAAAAGGATTTTGAAATTGATTAACGTTCTCTAAAAAAGGTACTGTTAATAAACCCACAGGTACAGAGGTCATCAAAAGGACACCAAAAAATTTATTCGGTACTGTACGAAGTATTTGGAAAACTGGGAAAAAATACCATTCGGGTAAGATTTCTAAAGGAGTTGCAAAAGGATTTGCGGGTTCACCAATCATCGATGGTTCTAACACTGCTAAACCTATCGTACACGCAATAGTACCTAAAATAACTACCGGAAAAATATATAAAAGATCATTAGGCCACGCGGGCTCTCCATAATAATTATGTCCCATTCCTTTAGCTAATCGCGATCTTAATACAGGATCTTTTAAATCGGGTTTTTTTGTTATTGGGATAAGTAGATCTTATCTTTCTAGATCTATCCCCCGTAAGATCCGGACATGCCAATTTGAATCATCCGGCTCAAACAAGAATTTAAAGAAATAACAAGCAAAGAATTCTATGCTATAAAATGCTTTTACCCAAGTACGCATGAAAGAAATTGTGAAACAAAATACTCGCTTTCTGGGTCATCTTCATCCTTGTAATTTTTTTGATAAACAAAAAAGGTCTAAAGTTTATTTTTAACAAGGTATTGACTTGTTAATGAAATTCCCTTTACTTTTCCTTAGATCCTTTTTTTTACTCCGATAGTTATTCTGTTAAAATGCAAAGGAAATGAGTGCATTTTATAACTATGAAAATAAGAAATTGACTAGAATTCACGGAGCCTATACAAATCATAGAAAAAAAAGTCTACCCAGATTAGGAACTTTCTTTTTCTTTGAGAAAGACGTTGGGATAAGGGGAATACACAGGATCTTTCTGTGGCAGATTTAATCCGACAGGCTTAATCAATAATTCAAGTCACACACTCCCATAATCCATTTTCTCCATTGAATTTTTCTTTTTATTTGAAATCCTTAAGGAAAAGGAAGAATCCGAAGAATCTAGCTCGAAAAAACAAGCAATATTCTTGGCAAGTATGTTATACCCTAAAAAAAAAAAAAATTATTTTTCTTTTTATAAAGGACCCGAAATACCTTGTTTACGAATCATTAGAAAATGCATTAGCATAAATATTGCACTAAGAAGTGGTAATATAAAGGTATGTAAACTATAGAACCGAGTTAAGGTCGATTGACCCACGCTAACACTTCCACGTAATAACTCAACTAAAGAAGAACCTATTACAGGAATAGCCTCGGGTACGCCAGTTACAATTTTGACTGCCCAATAACCAATTTGGTCCCAAGGTAAAGAATAACCAGTTACACCAAAAGAAACAGTCAGTACAGCTAGAATAACTCCAGTAACCCAAGTTAATTCACGAGGTTTTTTAAAACCACCTGTTAAATAAACACGGAATACATGCAAAATCATCATGAGAACCATCATGCTTGCTGACCATCGATGAATTGATCGAATTAACCAACCAAAATTGACTTCACTTATTATGTACTGAACCGAAGCAAAAGCTTCGGTAACTGTTGGACGATAGTAGAAAGTCATAGCAAAACCGGTGGCCACCTGTACCAAAAAACAAGTTAATGTAATTCCTCCGAGACAATAAAATATATTAACATGAGGAGGAACATATTTACTAGTGATATCATCTGCAATTGCTTGAATCTCTAGACGCTCTTCAAACCAGTCATATACTTTATCGAGATAGGTTAACCCCTTCAAAAAACTGTACATGAAACTTTCCCTTCGTACAGCTTAAACAAAAATACCGTAATTGAGGTAATTATCTATAACATATATAAGATAATGCCAAAATTTCAAGTAGGCTCAATAAAGGCCTTTTGAAGAATCTTTTCTTCCATTCATAATTTATGAATTTCTGTTTAATGAATAGGATTTTGATTGTTTAAACCTGAAAAAGAATTAACAAATTGTTCTAAACCTCAGATTTTGTTTTTACTCCGAAGATTCACTTAACAAAAGGTTCTTTGGGTAAGGTCCTGTTGGATTTTTTCAGAGTCGAAATCTTTGTTGTTATTCATTTAGATACAAAGTAAAAATTACAACAGTAAATCCTAGTTCAGACCTTTTTTCTATAATAAAAAAGAAAACTCGTGCTTTAGAAATTCTAAGTTAACCTCCAACGAGGAAAGATTATCTAAAGATAACAGACTAGTCTTCTGTACTATTAATATCGAATGTAACAAGTCGCACACCCATTTTTTTTTGTAAATTCTTTTCAAAAATGACACGATCAAACTATCGTAAAACAAAAATAGAACGAACCTAAATAAAATCAATATCTCTTACGTTATTTTTAGAAAAAGTTTGAGATCCAGTTCTATACCCAACTAACAGGAATTCCGGTCAATAAAATAGACGAATTATAGATCTCCAATAAAAGAGATAAAAATACTGCAAATAAAACCATTGCAACAACCATAAGGGCAGTAGTTCCCCATCCGGGGGCGACTTTACCATATTCACGATTAAGTGGTTTTAAGTAACTCCCTACCCCAGTTTTTCTTGGTCTGGTTCTGGAAGTATCATTCACGGTTTGTGTAGCCATATAAAATATTTTGTTGAAATCTGTTAACTTTGTATACTATGTTTTTATTTATTAATATAGTATAATTAGATAAATTCTTTTTATTAGTTACCTAAAAATGGAAACTGCAAACTTAGTCGCTATCTTTGTATCGTGCTTGCTCGTAAGTTTAACAGGATATGCCCTATATACATCCTTTGGACGACCTTCTGAAGGTCTTATAGACCCCTTTGACAATCATGAAGACTAAAACAAACAAAAAAGGGAAGTCCACATGGACTTCCCTTTTTTGTTTGTTTTATTTAATTTTCTTTTCCTCCTTTAGTCGGAACTTTGGGCGGTTCTCTAAAGAAAATAGCAAAAAATAGAATTCCTAAAGTCGAAACCAAAAGGAATGTATAAACCAATGCTTCCATAGATTCAATCGTTTTTTTTTTTTTTACAACTTTCGTACTAAGTAATAAGTAATAGACGTAAGTCTTTATATGACTTGTTTTTTTGTGGTAGGATCTCCCAATTTTTGGAATGCTCCAAATTCGACTTGCGCATTTAATTCTGGATCGATACCAGCAAAAATATCTCGGAATAGTGTTCTAGAACCATGCCAAATGTGTCCAAAGAAGAAAAGAAGAGCAAAAGTAGCGTGTCCAAAAGTAAACCAACCTCTTGGACTACTCCGAAAAACCCCATCTGATTTTAAAGTAGCACGATCTAATTCAAAAATTTCCCCCAATTGAGCACGTCTCGCATATTTTTTCACTATAGTAGGATCGCTAAAACTTACTCCATCAAGTTCTCCACCATAAAACTCGACAGTTACGCCGACCTGTTCCACGCTATATTTGGATTCTGACCTCCTAAAAGGAACATCCGCTTTCACAACACCTTCTTTGTCCACTAGAACTACTGGAAATGTTTCAAAAAAAGTAGGCATACGACGAACAAAAAGTTCGTTTCCGTCCTTATCCTTGAAAATGGGGTGTCCTAACCAACCAATAGCTATTCCATCTCCATTGTCCATTGCACCCGCTCGGAATAATCCACCTTTAGCAGGATTGTTTCCAATGTAATCGTAAAAGGCTAGTTTTTCAGGAATTTTAGACCAAGCTTCGGACAGACTTAAATTTTTATTCAAACCAGCGCGAACTCGTCGATCTATTTCTTGTTGAAAGTACCCCTGATCCCATTGATATCGAGTCGGACCAAATAATTCAATTGGGGTTGTTGCTGATCCATACCACATGGTTCCAGCAACAATAAAAGATGCAAAAAAAACAGCAGCAATACTGCTAGATAAAACGGTCTCAATATTTCCCATACGTAATCCTTTATACAATCGTTGAGGAGGACGAACACTGAGATGAAATAGACCTGCGATGATTCCCAATAGACCTGCAGCAACATGATGCGACGCTATTCCTCCTGGAACAAAAGGATCAAAGCCTTCAGCTCCCCAAGCTGGGCTTACAGGTTGTATTTTTCCAGTAAGTCCAAAAGGATCAGAAATCCAAATTCCAGGACCATATAAACCTGTAACATGAAAAGCTCCGAATCCAAAGCAAACTACTCCGGAAAGAAATAAATGAATACCAAAAATTTTTGGTAAATCTAAAGAAGGTTTTCCTGTGCGCGGATCTGTAAATATTTCAAGATCCCAGTATACCCAATGCCAGATCGCTGATAAAAAACATAAACCTGAAAACACAATATGAGCTCCAGCGACACCCTCGTAACTCCAAAATCCCGGATTAGCTTCAGTTTCTCCAGTAATACTCCATCCGCCCCAAGATTCTTTTATTCCTAAACGAGTCATAAAAGGTAAAATAAACATACCTTGTCTCCACATAGGATCAAGAACAGGATCAGATGGGTCAAAAACTGCTAATTCATACAAAGCCATTGAACCGGCCCAACCTGCTACTAAAGCTGTATGCATTATATGCACAGAAATTAACCGGCCAGGATCATTCAAGACAACAGTATGCACACGATACCAAGGTAAACCCATTAAACACCTCTTTTTCAAAAAAAAAGATTGAACTTTCTTACATTATAAAAACACACTGAATTTTAGGTTGGATCATCCTTCCTTTTATAAAACTATGTTGAATAAAAACACCGGTAGGAGAAGCAAAAATATTTTATCTTTTATGTTTCAATTTACAAAATTTAAGGATTGGTACCATTAAAAAAAAAATACTTACAAAATTTGGAAAACAAAAAGAAAGAGAAGAAGGAGAATAAAAAGAGAAAAAAAGGATCTAAAAAAAATGCCCCTTGGTATCCCAAAAGTTCGTTTTTTTGGTGAAGATGACCCTCCGTCAAGAAAAGAAGATGATAGAACTCCTCAAGAGATTCAATTTAATCACTTTTTTGAAGAGACAACAATACCTAAGCCTAAACGAAAGAATGAGACCCCATGTACTTTTCCGGTTCTAGGATCAAAAAAAACTAAGAATAATATAATGCATGAGGCACCTATTATGACTTTGGCAAAAGATAACGAAACAGGAGAGGATAAAGAGCCGGAAAACAAAGATAATAAAAAGAAAAAAGAAACAAAAGAAGAAGTTTTGGACTGGGCTGACTTATAGTGTGACTTGAATCTCGTATAGATTTTATGGAATTTTTCCATTCATTTCCCGTCTGATGGAATGATTTTTACTTTATTGGATCGTTTTTTTTTTTTTGGAAAAGAACCCAACGCATAAAGTATTTTTATATTGTTCGTTTTTTATACTATAAAAGAAAGTTAAATCCAAGGTTATTTTGAAATTTCATTCATTTCCGCCCATCCAACTTTTGAGCAGATATAATCTATATATATATATATATATATATATATTAATTATATTCTACTCTTAGTCATCTTAGTATATAAACCTAACTTACATAAACTTCCTTAATCTATAAGTAAGAGGAATAAGAGATCATTTGTATAGGAATAGAAGTAAAACCTAAAGATTAGATGCAGAACTCGGTAAAGGGAACAAGCAAACTGTTTTGTTTAATTTTAAACGTTTCAGAAAGTAGTCCAATACTTTTGAAATTTAGAATTATTAGCGTTACAAAAAAAAATTGGACCAAGTTTTGGAAAACAAATAGCCTTTTTCGTTTCCTAGCGACTAGAGCCGTATGTTGGGAAAAGTACACGTACGGTTCACAAGGAGAGATTGCTCTTATCTACTCCAATCGACGTAATGTCTAGAACTCGTTGCATTTTTTTAGGGCAACCCGTTGATGAAGATATTGGAAGTATATTTGTAGGTATTTTGCTTTACTTGTTTATAGACGATATACGTAAAGGAAAAAGTAGACAGATTTTCATGTATATAAACTCGTGTGGCGGAGCTATATTACCCGGTCTAAGTATCTTTGATATTATGCTTCAGCTTAGAGAAACAATACATACAATCGGTCTTGGCCTAGTTGCTTCAACAGCAACCTTAGTTTTAAGTGCCGGAACCTTTGGATTTCGTAATACAGGGCCTCATAGTAGAATAATGATCCACCAACCAAGAGCATCTCTTCGTGATGGACCAGCCTGGCTTTTTGCGAAGGACGCTTTTTTTGTTCAACAGTTGCGAAAAATGATTGTACAATGTTATTGTCTCAGAACACCCCAATTCGAAGAATTAATAGAAAATGCCCTTGACAAAAATACTTACATGTCACCAGAGGAAGCAGTTGATTTCGGACTTGTTGATAGAATAGCACTTCCAATGTGGGAACCAAACAAGGAAGAACCTCCCTTTGAAATTCCAGAAGAAGGAAACGAAGGTTTTGGGCTAATCCCAAACCATGTTTTAGAAGAAGCTAGAAGAGCTAGAAAGATTAGAAGCACTAAAGGTGCTGTACAGATTGAGCAAAACCTTTCTCTACAATTCGACGAATAAATAATCAACTCTAGGATAGAGAGAAGTTCAAGATAAAAAAAAAAAGAGTTTTCTAAAGCCTGGTTAGGATTGATCCTAACCAGTAAAATTGAATAAACCACCAAAATGCCCACACTTCCTCAACTTATTAGAATTGCGAGACAACCAAAAAAAAAGGTAGGCAGTTCTCGTGCTCTTCAAAAATGTCCTCAACGCAGAGGAGTTTGTGCTAGGGTGTATGTGCGACTCGTTTAGATCAGAAAAAACTAGAACGTTCTTCCAAGAAGAGCTTTCTTGTTATCAAAAAGTAAAGATCTATCATCTCTAGGAAGATGAAATTTATGGTTTTTGTTGGTGCAAATCCAATCACTTGGATCTGAGATGAAAAGCAATTCCTCTTTGGCAGAAAACAGTCATTCGGAGCAGGGAATCATCAAAATGAAAAACTTCTTTTTGTTGCAAATGACGGAAAAATAAGATCAGCTACTCCGCTAATTCTCGAAATAACATGTCGTTACTGTACTTGAAATTTTTTGAAGTTTTTAAAGAAATTTCCTTTTTTTTGGGGGGGGGAGGGGTAGAGCTGAAGACGGTAGATAATACAAATTACCAAAAGCATACTCTTTTTGTTTTAGCTCCGGCATATAGAGAGGACCTCGCCGTTAGAGAAAGAACCATATAGACGAAGAAACCCATAATTATTCAAATCTTTTAGTGAAATAAGTGATTCTTTTTGGTTGGGAAGGTTAGAATAGCTAAAGCCTTTGGAACATTTCTTTTCCAAAAAAGAAAAGTCAGTATATAAATAAACTAAACATATATATAAGAATTTCAATTAATGACCAGAGTAAAACGCGGATATATAACTCGACGTCGCCGAAACAAAAATCTCGCTTTTGCGTCAGGATTTCACGGGTCCCATTCCAAACAGTTCCGAGCTGCTAAGCAGCAGAAGCAAAAAGCTCTAACCTCGGCTAAACGCGATCGACTGAAACAAAAGAGAAATTTTCGCTGCTTGTGGATTGTTCGAATTAATGCAGCAGTTCGTCGTTTAGGGGTTCCTTACAATAAATACATAAACTGTATGTACAAAAAGCGGTTACCTTCAAATCGGAAAACACTTGCGCAAATAGCTACATTAGAGAATAATTCTTTTTATATCATTTCGAAAAACATTTTGGCATAAAAAAGAAAAAAAATCCCCGGGGATCCCCTCCGGGAAATGGAAAATCATGAACTTTGACGTCACTCATAAAAAAACGCAAAAATTACAATTTTTTCAACTTTTTTTTGACCATAAAAGGTAGCAATCCTAGAATACGAGCTCGTTTAATAGCAATAGATATAAGACGTTGTTGTTTACAGGTTAAATTATTCACTTTCCTGGATAAGATTTTTCCGCGCTGGCTAATAAATTGATTAATTAGACTCATGTTTTTATAATTGATCTGATTCTCTGACTTTATTAGATTAGGTTTTTTTGGAACTTTTGGGTAACGTTTCCGACTACCAGATGGTATCTCAGGCTTATATCGTTTAAAATCAAAAGATTGCTTAGACATATTAATATCGTTTAAATAAAAGGTTTATGAGAAAATAGTTTCTGTGAACTGTTGTTGTTATGTATTCCGTTTATTTCTTTCTCTCTTTGTGAATGGTATGTTTCAAACAAAAAGGACAAAATTTCTTTAATGCCAAGGGCATGGATGTATTGTATCGATTCTTTTTAGTTGTATATCTAAAAAGGTTACAATTAATACATTCTAAAAAAATTACCACTCGTGCGCCTATGTTTTCTGACATTTTTGTAGTAGTCTATTTTATTTCTTTTTTTTGAATCAAAAAAAGAACGTCAGGCGATATATTCCTAGTTCCATCAATTTATTTCAAATCCTTTTTTTTTATTTATAATATAGAGCGTTAAAAAGAAAAAGGAAAACTAAGAGCATCCGGGAAAAACCGATTTATTTCAATTAAAAAACCAGCTAAAGAACCAAACCATAGAGTTGCTAAAACGGGTGCTGTCGAAAGATATTTTTTTATATATTGCATAAAGCATTTATTTTCCTTTTATATTTAAAAGTACTTTAAAAAGTCGACTAATTCTACCATTACCTAACCTAGGTAAGAAACGTTACTAATTTCTTATAGTATGACGGCGTTTGAATTTTCTATTTTGTCGAAAAAAAAAAAAAAAGACTTTTCGTATGTATTAGAGATTAAAATAACATTGTTGATTAATCCATTGATTCTAAGGGATGTAGCGCAGCTTGGGTAGCGCGTTTGTTTTGGGTACAAAATGTCGCAGGTTCAAATCCTGTCATCCCTATCTATTCATTAAAACTAATCGGACTGGCTAGTCTTTAATCACAGAGAGTGGATTAAATCATATCCCAAAAAAGCGCTCTTAGTTCAGCTTGGTAGAACGTAGGTCTCCAAAACCTAATGCCGTAGGTTCAAATCCTACAGAGCGTGATTCTGATAATTCAGTGCCTGAATTAAAACTCCAACTGATCGCCGCGTCGATACTGTAAATATGCTGTTACAAAAAGTCCAGCCAAAGTAATAGGAATTAAACCTAATACAATCCCGGATAACAGAGTTTCAACCATTTTCATTCAAAAAATTAGAAATTATAGCTATATCAAATAGTACCATGAAATCGCGATGGAATTCCATAATCAAACGTTTTTTTTTTTTTTTCAATTAAACAATGTCAAAAAAATTGATTTAAATAAGTCTTATCTTGCTAAACCCAATAAATAGAATTAAGGTGAAAAAAAGAAAAACTAATAAAAACCCAAAATAACTAATTAGAATAGGCATGAAACAACTAAAATCAATTCAATAATGATATATTTAAGAGATAAATAACTAAAGTTTTCTAATAAGTAAGATATAGTACCGACGTTTCTATAATATAAAAAAAAGATATATTTTCTTTTTAATTTTAATTAAAGAGTGGTTCAAACAATTTTCTATCAAATTGTTAGTATAATGGTCAAGTAGAAATCCATCCTAACTTATTTTAATTTTAAGAATTTACAAAAGAAAAGACCGTAAAAACCTTTTTCTGCTTTTGTATTTTCTAGTTTAGGGGATCAATTCCCTTTGCCGATATAAAATAGAATTAATATTCATTAATTCATTATTATTGGAGTTGCATATGTCTGGAAATACCGGAGAACGATCCTTTGCGGACATTCTTACAAGTATTCGATACTGGGTTATTCATAGCATTACTATACCTTCTCTGTTTGTTGCAGGTTGGTTATTCGTCAGTACAGGGTTGGCTTATGATGTTTTTGGAAGTCCTCGACCAAACGAGTATTTCACAGAAAATCAACAGGAAGTTCCTTTAATAACTGGCCGTTTTGATTCTTTAGAACAGCTGGAGCATTTTACTAAATCTTTTTAGGAGACACTAATGACTATAGATAGAATCTATCCAATTTTTACCGTTCGATGGCTGGCTATTCACGGTTTAGCTGTCCCTACAGTCTTTTTTTTGGGATCCATTTCTGCAATGCAGTTCATCCAACGATAAAATATTAAGCTATGACACAATCAAATCCGAACGAACAAAGTGTAGAATTAAATCGTACCAGCCTATACTGGGGATTGTTACTTATTTTTGTACTTGCTGTTTTATTCTCCAGTTACTTTTTCAATTAAAAAAAAAAAAAAACACATACAAATCTTTTTTTTTTTTTTCATTCTGAAAGAAATGATTTATAACAAAATTTAGAACGATTTTTTTTTGAGTATAACTATTAAATTTCAATAAAATGGAAGAGGAGTAATAAACATGGCTGATACTACCGGGAGAATACCTCTTTGGTTGGTAGGTACTGTAACGGGTATTCTTGTAATTAGTTTGGTCGGTATCTTTTTCTACGGCTCCTATTCAGGATTAGGGTCATCCCTATAATAAGAAAATATACTTAACTGACCTTACCTTAAAAGGTAAGGTCGGCATCTTTCAAACTTTTAGTCAAAGTATGATGACCTATCATAAAAACGAAAAAAAAAAAAAAAAGAGAAAATACGAGCTAAAAATTCATTTCGGATAATTGAACTTTTTCAAATTGTTTCTTTTTAAGTACCAGAAAAATCTGCGCCAAAACAACCGACGTTAAGAAGAATAAAAGACCTTGAATACGAAATGGGTCTTGCAGTACTATTTCCGCATTTACCTGACCAAATCCACCCACATTAGGATTATTTGTTAATGGTTGATCTGCCTTAACAAAATCACCTTCCGAAACAAGAAGTTCGGGGCCCGGAGGTATTATGTCAACACCAGATCGGCCTTGCGATATATTCTCAATCAGTACCTCGTATCCCCCTTTCTCTTTACGTAAAATTTTGCTGATTCTACCCGTTAATGAAGCATTAAATATTGTATTATTGCTTTGGCTACCATCAGGATAAACTTGACCTCTTCCTCTATTACCTCCGGCATATATAGGATATTTCCAGAAGTGCGATTCTTTTTTTAGAGCAGGATCCGGGGATAGGATTGGAAATACAATTTCCTTGTATTTTTGACCAGGAATAGGACCTATTACAAGAATATTTTTTTGGAAGGGGCGATAATTTTGAAAAGGTAGATTACCTATTTTTTCTTTTATTTCAGGAGAAATACGATCCGGAGGAGCTAGTTCAAAACCTTCGGGTAAGATTAAAACAGCTCCTACATTTAAGTTTCCCTTTTTCCCGTTAACTAGAACTTGTTTGATTTGTGTGTCATAAGGAATTTTCACAACTGCTTCAAAAACGCTATTAGGAAGCACAGATTGCGGAACTTCGATCTCTACAGGTTTTTTAGCCAAGTGGCAGTTGGCGCATACAATACGTCCAGTAGGTTCTCGAGGATTCTCATAACTTTTTTGGGCAAAAATAGGATATGCTTTTGAAAAAGAAATACGAGTTGTTATATTTATCGTTATGAAAGTGGAGATTGATAGAACCACCAATATTCTAATCCAATCAGAAACATTTTTTTTTTCCATCATTTTTCGTTTAAATTTTTTTTTTTTGAAGAATCGAGAACTATTCTTTATCTCCGTTTCATTTATTATTCAACCTAAAGATGGTTTTTCATTTTACATTTATTCTTTAATATTATAAATCGAGAAGAAAAAAGGCCTGATTTTTTATTCATTCATCGAATGATAGATTACTACAAGAGACGGAGATATACGATTAAATCGGCGGAAAATCCAATATTTCAAAATTGTATCTAGAATAACAGGAAAAGTTGAAACAAGACTAAGAATGATTTGGTCATTATGCACAAATCCATAATTTTCAGAAATCCAACTGATAAGGACTTCCCAACCATGAGGTGAATGGAACCCAATGCATAGATCAGTCATTAAAAGAATTGAAAAAGCTTTCATTGTATCGTTTATACTATAGAAAATTTCTCGAATCCAAGAAAAGAAAATTGTAAGCTTTTTTTGACTCATAAAAAGAAAAGTGCTTAGAATAATAAATTCTAAAAGATTTGTTCCTAAATGTGTAACTATTTGGATACAATCTTTTTTGTACAACTCGAACAAAAAATTTTTTTTGAAATGTGTTTCCGAAAAATCTTCTACTGTTGTTTCAAAGAGCAAAAGTTCTTCTATTTGACTAACTCTTACTAGATTATTTTCTTCTTGTAAATAATCTAATATTTTGGATGAACTAGTATTCCACCAAAAAGTGACCCACGATTCTACGCATTTTTCTAGTGAAATAGAAATTAGACACGGCAATACTATAAAACATGCAACATATCGTAAAGAAACAGCTGCTCTATTTTGTGTAACTTCTATGTGATGAATAACTAATGAACTTGATTTATTCATGAGTTCTGATCGAAGTCGAGATATAATACGAATTATAGAATGAGGTATAAAACCCATGGATTCTTCTCAATTCATTTTTAAAATGAAAACTACAAATATTTTTATAAAATTGTCTATGTCTAATCAAACTCCTTCAATAGACACATGCAAAAAACGAGCTAATTCTACAGCTTTTTGTTCCATTTCTTTTTGATGAATTTTTTCCCCAGTACGAGCTAAAGGAATGTCTGGTAATCCCCTTACTTTCATATAAAGGACATGGTGGCTAGAAAAAAGACTTTTTTGTACTTGCATTGTGATCATCTGAACATTTTCGATAGAAAATCGTAAATAAACACGACGAGTTCTTCCTGGGAATCCCCAACGAAAAAGACATATAATTCCTTTTTTTTCATCAATCTGATTGTAACCACTACCCACATCAAAAAAAATTGTACACCAAAAATAAAAGCTAAAAAAAAGGCCTGCAATACCATAAAAACACATTATAATCCCTTGTGGAATAAAAAGTATTTTTTCAAAAAACAGTAGGGGTATAAGGTTCCTGCCAAGATAACTTGAAAATCCAACTATAAAAAAACCTAATGCACCTGCAAAAAGAACAGAGGCAAACAAAAAATTACTTTTTCTTCGAGAACCTTGGATAGACTCTATCCAAAGCCTTTTTGATTGATGATTCATATAAGTCATATCTCAATTAAATTGAAGTGAAGAGAAGGAATAAGCAAGGGCGAGACGGGCTATTCCTTACTTTCACTAGCTTTGTATCAACATTTTTAAGATTGGGAAACTAATTCTTCGTTTTCATAATATTTCATCTTTTTGGATGTACAAAAAAGAAAGTACCATTGTAAGGGCCGAGAAAACTAAACTCACTATAGGTACAAAAATGGAAGATAAGTTAGAATTTACCATAGAAAAAAAATAGAAATTTGTTTCTTTTTCTTTCTAACATTGTATATTATTCACAGACAATGCTAGAAAGAAAAATCGCACATCTGGAAGTGTATAAAGTTTTTTCTATATGAAATCTATTATGAGCTAGAAGGGGGTTGAACCCTTGACATCATGGTCTGGAACCGTGGGCTCTTTTCCACTGAGCTGCTAACTCCTGACCAAAAATACTAAGTAAACTCCAACAAGAATCAATGAAAGAGTCTGGGTAGACCCCCAGACCCCGAAAAATAGAAATCAAAAGTTTCCTAGTTCAAACTACTATAGCGTATCCATAGCAGCAAATTCAAACTTGATTTCTTTCCATACTTCACAAGCAGCAGCTAGCTCAGGACTCCACTTACAAGCTTCACGAATTACTTCATTCCCCTCACGAGCAAGATCACGTCCTTCATTACGAGCTTGGACACAAGCTTCTAAAGCAACCCGATTAGCTACGGCACCGGGTGCATTTCCCCAAGGATGTCCTAAGGTTCCTCCACCAAATTGTAATACAGCGTCATCTCCAAAGATATCGGTCAAAGCAGGCATATGCCAAACGTGAATACCTCCTGAAGCAACAGGCAGAACACCTGACATAGATACCCAATCTTGCGTGAAATAAATACCACGACTTCGATCTTTTTCAATAAAGTCATCACGAAGTAAATCCACAAAACCTAAAGTAATTTCTCGTTCTCCTTCAAGTTTACCTACGACAGTACCGGCATGAATATGATCTCCACCGGACATTCGTAATGCTTTAGCCAGTACACGGAAGTGCATACCATGATTTTTTTGTCTATCAATAACTGCATGCATTGCACGATGAATATGAAGAAGTAAGCCATTATCTCGGCAATAATGAGCTAAAGTGGTATTTGCAGTGAAACCTCCTGTTAAATAATCATGCATAACAATCGGAACCCCTAATTCTCTTGCGAATACTGCTCTTTTTATCATTTCTTCACATGTACCCGCAGTAGCATTTAAGTAATGTCCCTTAATTTCACCTGTTTCAGCTTGAGCTTTATAAATAGCTTCCGCGCAAAAAACAAAGCGATCTCTCCAACGCATAAAGGGTTGAGAATTTACATTTTCATCATCTTTAGTAAAATCTAGTCCGCCACGAAGACATTCATAAACTGCTCTACCGTAATTTTTAGCAGATAGACCTAATTTAGGTTTGATGGTACATCCCAACAAAGGACGTCCGTATTTGTTTAATTTATCTCTTTCTACTTGGATCCCATGAGGTGGACCTTGAAATGTTTTGATATAAGCAGGAGGAATTCGCAAATCTTCTAGGCGTAGAGCTCGTAGAGCTTTAAAACCAAAAACATTCCCCACAATAGAAGTAAACATGTTAGTAACAGAACCTTCTTCAAAAAGGTCCAAAGGATATGCTACATAAGCAATAAATTGATTGTCTTCTCCCGGAACAGGTTCGATATCATAGCATCGTCCTTTGTAACGATCAAGACTAGTAAGACCATCAGTCCAAACTGTGGTCCATGTACCTGTAGAAGATTCAGCAGCTACCGCTGCGCCTGCTTCCTCGGGCGGTACTCCGGGTTGAGGAGTTACTCGGAATGCTGCCAAGATATCAGTGTCCTTAGTCTGATACTCTGGAGTATAATAAGTTAATCTATAATCTTTAACACCAGCTTTAAATCCTACGCTTGCTTTAGTTTCTGTTTTTGGTGACATAAGTCCCTCCCTAAATCAAATCATATTTCTGACAAGAACGAGGTCTGCTCGACATTTTCTTTTATAGACTCTTTTCTTCCTTATTGGTAGATTTTGGATACACTTTTTATTTATTTTAAAATTTTTTTATATATAATGCAACCCAATTTTTACTTTGAAAAGTCATTCTTCTCAGAATATTTCTAGGATAAATGTATAAATATAAAAAAGATGTAGTTTATTTTCTTATTCATTGAACATGTAAAACAAAAAAAGATTGAATTATGCTATTAACCTACTACAAAAGAGTAAAATAAAATCGAGTTAGTTTTTGACTGATTCAATTGATTTTATATGGACTTCTTGGATTTTTTCAATCATGCTTTTAATTTTGATTTTTATGAGAACCCAAAGTTTTCTTTTTTTTGTATCAACAAAGATACAAAAAAATGTAGGACATATTACTCAAATAATTGGTCCGGTACTGGATGTATCCTTCCCTCTGGGGAATCTACCTAATATTTACAATTCTTTGATTGTGAAAGGTCAAATAGGCAGTAAGGAAATTAATATTACTTGTGAAGTACAACAGTTATTGGGAAACAATACAGTTAGAACTGTAGCTATGAGCGCGACAGACGGTTTGATGAGAGGAATGAAAGTAATTGATACAGGAGCTCCTCTTAGTGTACCCGTCGGTAAAATGACTCTGGGACGAATTTTCAACGTTCTTGGAGAACCTGTTGATAATTTAGGTCCTATAGACACAAGTACAACATTTCCTATTCATCGACCCGCCCCTGCCTTTTCACAATTAGATATTAATTTGGCAATTTTTGAAACAGGCATTAAAGTCGTGGACCTTTTAGCACCTTACCGACGTGGTGGCAAAATTGGTCTCTTTGGGGGAGCAGGAGTGGGTAAAACAGTGCTAATTATGGAGTTAATCAATAACATAGCTAAAGCTCATGGTGGTGTTTCCGTTTTTGGTGGCGTAGGAGAACGTACTCGTGAAGGAAATGATCTTTACATGGAAATGAAGGAATCCGGAGTAATCAATGAAAAAAATATAATAGAATCCAAAGTAGCTCTGGTCTATGGTCAAATGAATGAACCACCAGGAGCTCGTATGAGAGTTGGTTTAACCGCCCTAACTATGGCAGAATATTTCCGAGATGTGAACGAACAAGATGTACTTTTATTTATAGATAATATTTTCCGCTTTGTTCAAGCTGGATCTGAAGTATCCGCGCTATTGGGCAGAATGCCCTCTGCTGTAGGTTATCAACCAACCCTTAGTACAGAAATGGGTTCTTTGCAAGAGAGAATAACTTCTACTAAAAAAGGGTCTATAACCTCTATCCAAGCAGTTTATGTACCTGCGGACGACTTGACTGATCCCGCTCCTGCTACAACATTCGCACATTTGGATGCTACTACTGTACTTTCTAGAGGATTAGCTGCCAAAGGAATCTACCCAGCAGTTGACCCATTAGATTCCACATCTACTATGCTTCAACCTAGGATTGTAGGTGAAAAACATTATGAAATTGCACAAGAAGTGAAACAAACCTTGCAACGTTACAAAGAACTTCAAGATATTATAGCTATTCTTGGACTAGATGAATTATCAGAAGAAGACCGATTAACTGTAGCCAGAGCACGAAAAATTGAACGTTTTTTATCACAGCCCTTTTTTGTAGCAGAGGTTTTTACGGGTTCCCCAGGGAAATATGTTAGTCTTATTGAAACAACAAGAGGTTTTCAAATGATTCTTGCCGGAGATTTAGATGGTCTCCCTGAACAATCCTTTTACTTGATTGGTAATATCGATGAAGTTATAAAATGATAAGAGAAATCTACTGCGAAGGCTATTAATAAGTAAAATTTGAATTTAAAAAAATGACACTAAATCTTCGTGTATTAACTCCTACTCGAGTTGTTTGGGATTCCCAAGTAAAAGAAATCATACTTTCCACTAATAGTGGTAAAATTGGCATCTTACCAAACCATGCTTCACTTGTTACTGCTGTGGATATAGCGGTTATGAAAATACGTATTAATGAAAAATGGTCTACTATTGCTTTGATGGGTGGTTTTGCCAAGATAGAGCAAAATCAAATTATTTTATGGGTAAATGATGCAGAGAAGGGTGTTGACATTGATCCTCAAGAGGCACAGGAAGTTTTTCAACAAGCTAAAGCTAACGCAAATCGAGTTCTAGGCAAAAGACAAAAAATTGAAGTTGATCTAGCTATCAAAAGAGCTAGAACCAGATTAGAAGCTATAAACGCAGTTTTACCTAATTAGAGCCCCCCCCCCCCCTTTTTTTCGGGGGGGCTCGAGCCAGTCTTAGAAGATACCTACTATTGGATTTGAACCAATGACTCTCGCCTTATGAAAGCGATACTCTAACCACTGAGTTAAGTAGGTCATATACATATAAATAACATTTTTGCAAACAATGATATATTAAAACATAGATAACATCCTTTTCTCATCAAATTGATTCAATAAAATGAAAAATGACCTTGACAGAAAAGGATCTGTTTATATATCAGGAGGGAAAAATAGTATGACTAGAAGCAATAGAAATATTGATTCATCTGAGTTGAGATGATATGGTCTCGGTTTTATCTCCATTCAAAGTATATAACGAGTATGAAACCTCAGAAAAATGGTTATTACTTTATGAACTTTGAGGTGTATAAGAAATCAAAATCTAGGTCTTAGTCTATGTTCATCAAAGAAAAACTCTTTGCAAGATGGATGAGATTTTGTGAGAAATATAAAAAAATATCGAGCAAAAAGAAGAGTCATCAAGACAATATGATTTGGATTCTGCTTTACCAAGAAGGTTCGACTAAAAAAAGAATTAATCGAAATCACAGCATAAGGATAAAGCTTTAAATTACTTTACTTAATAGTAATCAAAACAGAATTGAATACCAGGAACCAGAATTGAACTGGTGACACGAGAATTTTCAGTCCTCTGCTCTACCAACTGAGCTATCCCGGCCGGTAACACGAATTTTTTCTCACAGAGTGATAACTAAACTTACTATGACTATGCTCACCCTTTATTTTAAAATAAACTAATAAATTAGTCAATCCAACACTAATATTTGCAATATTTTCCCAAACTTGGGGATAGAGGGACTTGAACCCTCAAGGTCTCGTAGACCAACGGATTTTCTGACTACTCCAAATTTCATTGGTGCTGAAAAGAACATGTAGAAATGGGCTCTCTCTTTATTCGCTCTATAACGGATTTCTTTTCTCTCTAAAAAATGAAATCCAGTTGATTTGAATGATATTCATAGTTAGAATAACTTCCATCGAGTCTCTGCACCTATCTACCTTTTTTAGTCAGAGAATCCTCTGACTTGGATTTGGCTCAGGATTGCCCATTCGAACTATCTCGGGTTTCCCTGTATTGGAAAGCTATCATTTAGTAGGATTTCCTACTAAAGCTCAATTTAATCAAGTCCGTAGCGTGTACCAATTCCGCCATATCCCCTTCTACTTAAGTGTAAGAAGCCTAGTATTCAGATCAACAAATTTTCAAAATGTTCAAACTCAAAAACAAAGAAAGCTAGACGTTTCTTTTTTTCAAGAAAAAATTAGTTTGTTCTAGAATAGTTTCGCATAAATCAACTATTGCAGCATTAGACTGTTTTGCTTAGTTCAAAGATTAGAGCATCGCACTTGTAATGTGATGCTAATCGGTTCGATCTCGATAGCAGACTTTTTCCTATTTCTGTTATCTCTAGAATAGAAAGAAAATGTGAAGGTATAGAAAATATCTGCAGATAGATATCAAAATCAAAGATGGAAAAAGTTCTTTTTACTCATAGCAAAAAGAACTTGATAGAATAGATCGGGACTGACGGGACTCGAACCCGCAACTTCCGTCTTGACAGGGCGGTACTCTAACCAATTGAACTACAATCCCTTTACCTTTTTTTAGTTTTTAGTAAACTTGGTCCGATCTTTTTTTTCCTTCCCAGCAAGTATCTGCTTGTTCTCTTTTCTATCTAACAACATTGAAACTAAAGCTTTGGGTCGAGCTGGATTTGAACCAGCGTAGGTATAATGCCAACGAGTTTACAGCCCGTCCCCATTAACCACTCGGGCATCGACCCGGAAAGAGAAAAGACTTTTTAAACCACTCCTTTTCTCGTACCCCTAGGGGAAGTCGAATCCCCGCTGCCTCCTTGAAAGAGAGATGTCCTGGGCCACTAGACGATAGGGGCCAGTATTCGCATAATATCCAACAAACTAGGAATTTGTCAAGTTCATAAACGTGGTTTTTGGATAATATCTAAGAATCCATAGTCCGAAAAGATATTTTGGACTGAAAAGTTTTCTGGGACGAAAGGATTCGAACCTTTGTAATAACAGGACCAAAACCTGTTGCCTTACCGCTTGGCGACGTCCCATTTTTATGTTTTCTGCTTTTCAACACTGTGTAGTGTAATATAAATAGAACTTAGATATTATTTGGTCATAATTTTGAAAAAGTTCAAAATTAGGAGAGGGGGGGGGGGGTTGATCTTTTTCTATTAGATCTAGTAAAATAATGTCTGAAAAAATTTTCAGTCAAACGATTCCTTTTTAAAACAATATAAACTCAAAACTGATTGATGGAGACCTGTAATGCTAACTATTCTTTTTTTCCAAAATACTTTTGTTGTTTCAAGCAATCTTTTTTTTTGTAAACTACCCGAAGCTTATGCGAATTTTGATCCACTTGTGAATATAATGCCAATAATTCCCGTGTTTTTTTTTCTATTGGCTTTTGTTTGGCAAGCAGTCGTAAGTTTTCGCTAAAAAAAAATATGTATTTTTATTTATTAATCTAATTAAAGATCTCGGAGATTACGCAATGCTTACTCTTAAGGTATTTGTTTATACAATAGTGATTTTCTTTATTTCCCTTTTTATCTTTGGATTTCTATCAAATGACCCAGGGCGTAATCCTGGCCGTAAAGAAGAGGGTTAATTAATTTCAATCAATAATAACATAACGGAGAGAGAGGGATTCGAACCCTCGATACGGGATTGTCCGTACAACGGATTAGCAATCCGCCGCTTTGGTCCTCTCAGCCATCTCTCCTAGCGAGAAAAAGATTAAGTTCATCACTTGCTGTGAATATATAAAAAGATTAAGTTATCGTGTCTTGACAAAAAAAGAGTTTTTTCTTTGTTCTAGATAGAAACTAAATAGATAATTATTCATAAAGTTCTTTCCCCAATTGGAAAGCTAAAATACTTGTTATCAAAGCCAAAACAAGGGCTAGCAACAATTGACCTTCTGATATCATTTGTCCCCCCTTTTTTTTATTTTGTTTTTCCTTTACATTTTATTATTCTTATTATTTCATTGTAACAATGAATTTTGCAGAAGGCTATAAAAAAAGGAAAACAGGCGGGTAATTCCTCCAAAATAGAATAAAAATTCAATTTAGTTATAGATGACTTTCGTTTATTTGAAGTTTGCACTTGGTGACCCTTAGGTTACTGAAGACCACAAAACCTATAAATAGATAACGAAACAAGCAGAAAGTTGGAATTTCTAGTTATTTTTTTCATTTCAAAAAATCGACTTAACAAAAACAAAAAAAAATGAACCCATATATGGGAGAAACTAACCTTTACTAGTTGGATATCCCCCATGAGCCGAATGAAATGAAATTTTCGTGTTCGATTCTCAATTAGAAGCATTCGAAATGTGTCATAACCTTTAACCCTCCAAGCTAATTATGCGGGTTCCATTTCCATGAAATGCTACCTGCTATTCTAGAAAACAATGGAATTCAAAATTTTTTTCTAAGTTGATCACGAGTTTTCGTGATCAACTTAGAAAAAAAAAAAGAGAGAAAGAGCGTCCATCGTCTAATGGATAGGACAGAGGTCTTCTAAACCTTAAATATAGGTTCAAATCCTATTGGACGCATTATTTTTTAATTGAAGAACAAAAAGTTCAATTTGTTCTTTAATAGCTTCTCTTAACATCGTTTCTGCTTCTTCGGTTAATGTCTTAGTTGTACGTATAATTTCTCCGAATTGAGGTTTACTATTTTTTAAATACTCTCGTAATTGATCTAGAAATTTTTTAACAAATTGAATTTCGAATCGATCTAGATATCCATTTGTCCCAATAAAAATAGTAGCTATTTGCTCTTCAACACTTAAAGGGGCTGATTGAGGTTGTTTGAGTAGCTCGCGTAACCGTTGACCTCTTGCTAATTGATCTTGAGTACCTTTATCAAGATCAGAAGCGAATTGGGCAAAGGCTTCTAACTCTGCAAATTGAGCTAACTCTAATTTCAATTTTCCGGCTACTTGCTTCATTGCTTTTATCTGAGCCGCGGATCCGACTCTAGATACAGAAAGACCTACATTAATGGCAGGGCGTATCCCTGCATTGAAGAGATCGGCAGACAAAAAAATTTGTCCATCAGTAATAGAAATTACATTAGTAGGAATATACGCTGAAACGTCTCCAGCTTGTGTTTCTACTATAGGTAGAGCAGTAAGACTTCCTTCACCCAACTGATAATTTAATTTAGCTGCTCGTTCAAGTAAGCGCGAATGTAAAAAGAAAACATCTCCAGGGTAAGCTTCCCGGCCAGGTGGTCTTCTTAATAGAAGAGACATTTGTCGATAAGCTTGTGCTTGTTTAGATAAATCATCATAAATTATTAAAGTATGTTGCTTTTTATACATGAAATATTCAGCTAAAGCTGCTCCTGTATAAGGAGCAAGATATTGTAGTGTAGCAGGCGAATCTGCAGGTTCGGATACAACAATAGTATATTCTATTGAGCTACGTTCTCGTAATGTTTTAACTACTTGAGCTACAGAAGAAGCTTTTTGACCAATTGCTACATAGACACATATAACATTTTGTCCTTTTTGGTTAAGAATAGTATCTGTAGCTACGGCTGTCTTACCAGTCTGTCTGTCGCCAATAATTAATTCTCGTTGACCTCGTCCTATAGGAATCATAGAATCAATAGCAATAAGTCCTGTTTGAAGAGGTTCATAGACGGACCGGCGCGAAATAATACCCGGAGCAGGAGATTCAATCAGTCGGACTTCCGAAGCAGAAATTGGACCTCTGCCGTCAATAGGTTGGGCTAAAGCGTCTACAATACGACCTAAAAAAGCATCACTTACTGGTATCTGCGCAATTTTACCTGTTGCTTTCACGGAACTTCCTTCTTTAATTGTCAAACCATCCCCCATTAAAACAACTCCAACATTATTAGTCTCTAAATTTAGAGCAATACCGATTGTACCATCTTCAAATTCGACCAATTCCCCTGCCATTACTTCACAAAGACCATGAATACGAGCAATACCGTCTCCTACTTGAAGTACAATGCCCATATTAATCACTTGGACTTCGTTATTATATTGCTCGATTTGGTCACGTATAAGACTACTAATTTCGTCAGGCCGAATAGTTATCATGACTCCTCCTAATATATCTGTTTTGAAAAAAAGGAAAACCTATCTAGTCAAAAATTCTTTTCATGTCTTTAAGCTGATCAATATTATAGTCGATAATATATAAATGCAATTCGTTATTCAAGCAGTTAGTTAAAGTTATTAAAGCGTTTCGTAAAGCTTGACAAGAAACTTGTTGTCTTACCTGATCAATTACTATTTGTTGTTCAAAGCAAACAGTTTCATTTTTAAAATCTTCCAGTTGTTTTAAATTTGCTGAAGCAGCTTTAATGAGATTTTCTTTTTCTTCTTCAATTTGTAGGTATCCGTTTTTTCGAATTTCATTTACTCTTTTTTCAACATCTCGTAACCGAGCTCGAGCCTTCTCAAGTTGATCGGCAGCTCCGTTACATAAATCTTCTGAATTTTGAATAGTTTGACAAATCTTGAGTTTACGATTATCTAATAGATTACTTAATGAAAGTAGATCATCTCTTCTTTAATCCCCGAAATTTGAATAAATAATCTCTTCCCAAACCGAACATGAAATTTTCATTTCATTCGGCTCTCTTGCTCAGTTTCCGGTACCAAGCCTGCCTTTCTGCTTAAGAGGTATGAAACATCTTTTAACTATGAAGACTCTTTTGTCAAGGGGGAATTTTTTTTTCTTTTTGTTTGACAAAGTTGTTTTTTTCCTTTGAATAATATCTCTTTTGTGTAGGTTGTTAGTTCAACTTCACATAAATTGGGAGATCCCGATTCTTTTACTGTTTCCAGAGATATGAATATTATCTATCTAGTGGAGTAATCTCCAACTATGTCCTTTAACACAACACTAGACACAGTGGTGGAAAGAATACACCCTGTTCTATTCAATTTGGACTTTAAGCAGTTCTGCTTTAACCATTCAACGAACATTCTCCGTACTCATTAATTACGAAATGCGGTAGTACTTCTCTAGTCCCCGTATAGAAGTAATTCGTTGAGATTATGCACTTTTGTATCTTATTGAAAGCGCAGCTGGTTCATCTCAGCTATATTATTCAAAACTACAACTCGCACACACTCCCTTTCCAAAAAATATGAGTATGCCAAACACTACACTTAAATTGATTATATTTGTTTCCAAAATATTAGTATTTAATCCAAAGCCTTCAGCTAAGGGCCAATAGCTTAAATAAACGAAAGAATCAATTACTTTTTTCATATGGTCTCCCCTTATAGATAAAAATTTTGCAAAATCAAAAATTCCGTCATTCCAACACCTTTTGTACTTAGTTTTATTAATTTAGAAAAGTTTATAAATAAACAGCTCAATTTTTGGTATTTATGATCTCATTACTTATTCAGAGAGTAACAGTAGAAAACTTTTGTTTCGAGGCAGCCCCTCCAGGACAAGTAATTCCGTAGAGGGGAGATTGAATTCTCAAACAAAAGGATTAGCAAATAGCAGTGCTAAAGCAACAACTAACCCATAAATAGTTAAAGCTTCCATAAATGCTAAACTTAACAATAATGTACCTCGTATTTTACCTTCTGCTTCAGGTTGTCTCGCAATACCCTCTAGAGCTTGACCGGCAGCAGTCCCTTGGCCAACACCCGGCCCAATAGAAGCAAGTCCGACGGCTAACCCAGCAGCAATAACAGAAGCGGCAGAAATAATAGGATTCATAATAATCTCCTTTTACTTAAAAAATGTATTGAATAGTTGATAATACTAAAAACCTAGTTAGTATACTTTTTTTCAGCTTAGTCCATTGAATATTTTATTAAGATTGGATTCCTATAAATGATTTAATCATGATTTTCTAAGGATTCACCTATATAAGCTGCAGCGAGAGTCGCAAAAATGAGAGCCTGAATTCCGCTTGTGAATAATCCTAGAAACATTACAGGTATAGGAACAACTAAAGGAACTAGAGAAACAAGAACGGCGACTACTAATTCATCTGCCAAAATATTTCCAAAAAGTCGAAAACTAAGTGATAAAGGCTTGGTAAAATCTTCTAAGATATTAATTGGTAACAATATTGGAGTTGGTTGAATATATTTACCAAAAAAACTTAATCCTTTTTTTGAAAGACCCGCATAGAAATAGGCTACTGACGTAAGTAAAGCTAAAGCAACTGTAGTATTAATGTCATTTGTAGGTGCAGCCAATTCGCCGTGCGGTATTTGAAAAATACCCCAAGGAACAAGAGCACCGGACCAGTTAGAAACAAAGATAAAAAAAAATAAGCTTCCAATAAAAGGAAGCCAAGAAACATAATGTTCCTCGCCAATTTGAGTTCTGGTCAAATCCCGAAGAAATTCAAGAATGTATTCAGCAAAATTTTGTTTTCCGGTTGGAATAGTTTGCGGATCTCGAATAGTTATAATAGCGAAACCTAGTAAAATAGCAATAACAAACCAAGAAGTTATAAGTACTTGTCCATGAGCTTGAAACCCGCCTATTTGCCAATACAAGTGTTGGCCTACCTCTACACCAGAAATTTCTCCAAAATGATTGAAATTATTTAGTATACTAATACTATTTTGCAATATGTTCATATTATCCTTTTTCAAAAAAATCACTTATTTTTTTCTGAAGGAATGATTTCTGAATTTTCACTAAAAAAAAAAAAAAAAATGAAGAGCGAGCTTTGCGCTTACTTCGAAAAATGATTTGACTAATTATTATAACCAGAAGAAACAGCTGACATTAATTTGTTCAGAATTAATCCAACGGATCCACGGGCATCATCATTGGCTGGAATTGGAATATCTACGAAATCTGGATCACAATTAGTATCAACTAAACTAATTGTGGGAATGCCCAGCGCTCTGCATTCTCTAACAGCAGTAGATTCCTTTTGTTGATCAACGATTATTACAATATCAGGTAACTTTTTCATATAGAAAATTCCTTCTAAATACTGTTGTAGAAGTTCTAATTGCTTTTCAATAAGTGCAATTTCTTTTTTCGTACGTCTTCGATGGAACAGCCCCGACTTATATTTTTGTTTCAAATTTCTAAACCTCTCAAGTTTTTCTTTTGTGGTAGACCAATTCGTTAACAAGCCACCCTGCCATTTGTAGTTGATATAATGACATCCAGTTTTTTTGGCAGTTGATGCTATTAAATCAGCTGCATACCCTTTCGTGCCAACTAGAAGGAATTCCTTTCGTTTTCTCGCGGCATCCATTATAAGATCGCAAGCTTCAGATAAAAAAAGAATTGTTCGAACTAGATTGATAATATGTAAATTTCCACGTTCAGTCAAAATATAACAACGCATTTTCGGATTCAACTCATTTTTTTGATGTCCGAGATGAACTGCTACTTTTATCATATCTTTGAAAACATTCTTTTTAGAAACACGCCTTTTTTTTTTGAAAACGTTTGTCATGTTTTGCTTTTCTCTTCTCTAAAAGAATTTCCATTCCTACGGAATCTATGACTTTTCTAAATTTTTAGTTTTCTATTCTTTTTTTAGAATAGAAAAAAAAAAAAAAAACGAAGATTTTTTTGTTTAGTTTCGCTTTTTGAAACCTTTTGATTTTTTTTTTTTCCATTTTCCAGTACCGGCGGGTATTTTACTACTGAGAATCAAATTTTCCTTCAGTCCTTTCAACCAATCAATCCGACCTTGAAAAGCAGCTTTAGCTAAAACTCGAGTAGTTTCCTGAAAACTGGCCTCCGATATAAAACTTGTAGTTTCAAAAGATGATTTTGTTATCCCCAAAATTTTTGTTTGATAGTGGATTACCTCGTCGAAAGCCCGATCTAGTTTTTGTGCTCGCGAAAAGAAAACGAGCTCTCCTGGTAAAAAAACATTAAGCATTACGTCCTTAGACACAAGTACTCTTGAGGTCATTTGCTGTATAATAAGCTCTAAGTGTTTCTCACATATATGTACTCCTTGAGATTGATAAACTTTTTGTATTTGATTGACTAAATGAATTTGACCTTGCGTCAAAGTTATTTTAGTACTTATGACTAAACCCCAAAAACTTCCAAGAGTTATTGTCATATCTTGGTTCCATTTTCGAAAGCTATTTTCTAAACTTTGTACTACAGGATTTTTTGAATGTGCCTCTAAAAATTGTTCCACTTTTGGAAGACCTCGTGTTATATCACTAGATTGAAATCTTTCATACAAATAGGTTATTAACGAATTTCCTTGGTTAATCATTTCTGCGTAATTACCATGAATAGTAGATTTTGGAGTAGCCAAGTAGGGTTTAGCTAATCGCACTATTAAAGATTTTTCACGAATAACGATAATTTGTCCCGATTCTGAAAATGATTCATTTCTTGATATAGCAAATTTTTGCCAAAGCAATTGGCCAAGATTTTTTATTGGAAATTTTTGCTCACAGTTCTTTTTTGAATTTGAAAAAAAAGTAATTCTTTTTGTTGGAGATTCCCAAAATTTGCTATTTTCGTCCATAATATAACATTTAGGGGCTTCGAAAACTTTTAAATAGTTGTAAAGACTCTTAAACAATCTTTTCTTACAATTTAGAAAAACTTTATGAATACGATATAAATGCCCTAAAAAACTTACTTCTTCAAATTCGTTTATGATATCTAAAGTTTGTAATAGTTTTATTTGAAAATAATCAGATGTTGCTAGAATAATCCAAGACAAACTTTTATCTTCCTTAGATAATGAACGAAAAGTTGCTGTATACTTTTTGCTGGAAGATAAAAGTTTAGCTTGATGAAAAAATATTACTAAATTTTTTAGATTGTGTTTTTGATTTATCGGAGTCAAACTAAGTTCAATCATGTCGATAATAATCTTCTTTGTTCGTATGGACGTAATACATGTATAAGCCCTAGGTTCCCTAGGTTTTATCGATTTGTTTTCCCAAATCAAAATTAAACAATTCCAAATCAGATGAACATTCGTTTTGAGATTTTTGATTTCATGGAAAAAATTGTTCTCTTTTATATGTAACTTGTTTTCTTCTCTAAAAAGATCTGTACAAAAGCGTACTTTTGATGAATTCTTAGGTTTTTGATATTCTAGGGTGGTTTGTAGTAATACAAATGATTTTTTCTTGTAAGCCCTTTTTTTTTGAAAATAGTTCCTTTCTAGTTGCAATTCTTTAAAAATATTTTTTTGTTTGCGTCTAAATATGTGTAAAGATTTTTTGATCTTTCTATAGCTATAAAAATAGATGTTTATGGATAATATTTTCGCAAAAATAGTTGGTTTTTTTTTGTGAAATTGGACTAGTCCAAAAACTTGTTTTTTTTTATTACCGATTTTTTGTGTGTCTACTCGACAAAAAATATGATCAAGCAAGAAAAATTTGTTAGACGAATAAATACATTCTAGAAATTCTGAGTTCACAATCTTATATTGAGAATTGTTCCATATATAGAAACTTGTATTTCTATTCAAAAGACCATTTCGGGAAATTTTTAGAATACAATTAGGAAAAAGTAGTCTATGTTCCTTTTTTTGTCTTTTTGAAACAGTAAGCAATGGAACCAGAATGCGATTTTTTTGTTTCTTTCCTTTAATATTGCAATCAAAATTATTCAAAAATTTTGGAATAGAGATAAAAAATTTATTTAATTTATTTTGAATGAATTTTTCTTCGGAACGATAAAAGGACAAATATTGTAGTAAATTGTCTACAGAAGAGTCGAAATCATTTTGCTGTTTGGTAATCAGCAAGGGAATAGTTACTTGATCTTGATCTTTAGGAAACGGAAAAGCTAGTCTTGGTTTGCATATAGTTCCTGATAATATCCATAAATGACCCGCTTCAAGTGTACAATGAACATTACCTTGGACATTTTTTGGTTCATGCCATAGAAGAGTACTCCAGTGCATTTCTCCGTTTAATTCTGAATATATATATTTAATAACTTTTTCCTTTAAAAAAGAAATTTTAGTATGAATTTCAGCAATAAGTTGTTCCGATTCTACATTTTGGTAATTTTGAACAAAAATCCAACTTTTTGTTGGAATAATCGAATAATCCAACTGATCACCACTATCCTTTATAATTAAAAATAAACTTTTAGAACAAATATAAGCAGGATGCCCATAATATGTACGAATAGGATAAACTAACTTTGGATTGAATTGAATCCTTCCGTTGAAAGGCGCTCGTATAGTTCCTGCGATATTACCTGTAAAAACTCCTCCGGTATGAAAAGTCCTTAATGTTAATTGAGTTCCCGGTTCCCCGATAGATTGACCGGCAATAATACCTACTGCTTCTCCCAATTCGATCAAGTTATTGTGACTAAGACTTTGACCATAACATAATTGACAAATCCAAGATAGACTTTTGCAAGTAAAAGGACTTCGTATAGATATTGATTGAACCGAAAGACTGACGAATTGCTTAAAAAGTCCAGCACTAATTTCTTGATTGCGCGTAGCAACACATCTTTTATTTATATATACATGATCTGCTAATACACGCCCCATTATCTTGTTCAAAAAATTGATTTTTCCGATCTTTGTATGGGGACTATAAAAAATACCTTGAGTACTACCACAATCAATTTTACGTACAACTATATGTTGTACGACTTCAACAAGTCTACGTGTAATATAGCCAGCATCCGCTGTTCGTATAGCAGTATCCACAACTCCTTTACGAGCTCCATAGGAGGAAATTATATATTCTGTTAAAGAGAGCCCTTCCTGGAAATTGCCCTGAATGGGTAGATCCACGATTTTTCCTTGGGGATCTGACATTAACCCTCGCATACCTAGTAATTGGTGAACTTGAGATTTATTTCCCCGAGCTCCCGAGAAAGACATCATATAGACTGGATTCAAAGGTTCTATTATATGAAATTTAGGGTGCATTTCTTCTTTCAAAAATTCACTTGTAGTATGCCATCTTTCCATTAATTGACGTAATGTTTCGACTGTATGCAAATTGCCGAGAATATTTTGCTTTTCCGAATAAAAAGCTTGTTGGTCTTCTTCTTTAACAAGCCATCCTTTCGATGGCACTGCTAAAAGATCATCAATTGCTAATGAAAAAGATGCTTCAGTAGCTTGGTGAAACCCCAAAAATTTCAATTGATCCAAAATATGCGATGTACATGTCATTCCCAAGAGATCAATTAATTTTTGAATAAGCTCTTTCATGGCAGTTATATCCATCACTTTATTATAAAAATGAACTTGGTTTTTTTGTTTCATAACAAGAAACCTCCGCAATTATCTAATTCAGCAAAGTATTCCAGTCCTCAAATAAAAGACCTCCTTGATCTCTCTGTACACATAAAAGATAAGAGATTTAGAAAGCGGGCGTCGTTTGAGAGGATTCAAAAAGCTTTGAGGTTGTTTTTATAGCATTTTTGATTTCTCGATTGAAAAGAACACGACCTACGGTCGTTCGAATATATATACAAATAATTTGTTCTATTCGATCGTTTTGAGTCACATAATGTTCATAAATTTGCTGAAATAAGCCCTTAGGGTGATATTGAATTTCAATAGGGACTTCTCGGGCTGTTGGGGTAAGAATACTTCCATTTGCTACTTTCCATTTCAACCATAAAGGGTTGTTTAACTGGACTTGTTTTTTTTGAAATGCTATGAACACATGATTAAAACTTAAGAAATAAGTATTCTTTTTTCTAAAAAAAATGATCTCTTTTGATTGAAATGGGTGATATCTTATTTCGTAAATATCTTGTGGTTTTTCAACAGTTAATATATAAAGTCCAAGAAGCATATCTTGTGTTGGTATTGTAATAGGACTTCCATGACTTGTAGATAAAATATTTGTATAAGAAAACATAAGTAAACGGGCTTCTACAATAGCTTCTGGAGATAAAGGTACATGAACAGCCATTTGGTCTCCGTCAAAGTCTGCATTAAATCCCGTACAAACTAATGGATGTAAACGAATGGCATGCTCTTTTACTAGAATTGGTTGAAACGCTAATATTCCAAATTTGTGGAGAGTAGGTGCTCGATTTAACAATACAGGGTGCCCCAGCATTACTTTTTTAAGTATTTTCCAAACAATGTTTTTCCGTTTTTGAATCAAATTTTTAGCAGCTCTCAGATTGGAAGCAAAACCTCGTCCAATAAGACTACGAATTAAAAAAGGTTGAAAAAGCTTGATTGCCATTTCTCGAGGTAACCCACATTGATGCAATGCCAGAGAAGGACCCACTATAATAACGGATCGACCTGAATAATCTACTCGTTTTCCAAGTAAATTTGTACGAAATCTTCCTTCTTTACCCGCAATCACATCCGAAAATGACTTATATGGTCTATTATGAAAATTTCTCGGTTGTCCGACGGTTCTATCATTGTCTAGAAGTGCATCTACGGCTTCTTGGAGTAATCGTTTTTGAAGAGTCAAGAAATCTCCTGTTGAATAAAAGGGACCGCCTTGCATTTCGAAACTAGTTTGAAGATTCTTATTCCGAATAAGAACTTTTTGATAAAGTTTATTCAAATCTGACTCCACAACCATTTGTTGACCCAAAGCAAAAATAGGTCTTAATTCGGGGGGAAGAACTGGTAATAAACATAGAACCATCCATTCTGGTTGGATTTTTGCTTGGATCAAATATTTAGCAAATTTTATGCGTCTGCTCAAAAAATGGTTTCTTTGTTGTATTTTGTTTTTACCTCTTTGAATTTTGTAATTTTTTAAGAGCTTTTTCCATTCAATATATGACTGATCCAGAAGAATACGAAGATCCAAACCAGTTAATTGTTTCTGTATAGCATTTCCACCAATAGCTATTTCTCTTTCTTGAAATTCGACAAAATTCCAACCAGAAATATAAGGAACAATAAAATCCATCCACGATGGAATGTCTTCATGTTGTAATAGACCCCGGAATCGTGATATAGTAGGTCTATTAGTTGTGGGCCTAGCAAGAAAAATATTTGGATAGATTATCTATCTCCCTCTAGAATCGGACGTGAAAGTTATCTTTTCATACGACTCAAGTCACTCTAAAAAGTTTTGGTAAAAAACTTCTCTTTAGCTTGGATAAGCAAAAGAAAACTATCCAAAAAAGTACCCATTGCTCACGTTCTAAAATTAGCAAAATTTAAAAATAGAATTATTGAGTAGTCTTTTCCCAATAGTTTTTTTTCGAAAAAAAAAAATTTTTAGACTTGGGGTTTACTTGTCTGTTGTTCGTTTTTTTTTTTTGAACTTAATCTTTTAGGTCTCTGTCCCACTTCGATGGTTAGAATACTTATGAAAAGTTATATGCAACGATTATATTTCTATAACCATAGCTAGCGTCTATTTTAGAGAGGAAACTGATTCAACTTAAAGAGACTAATCCCTAAAAAAAAGATTTTACCGAAGCCAAAAAGCAGATAAAACCTTGGACTAATTTCTATTTCTCACTATTTTCTAAGCTTCATGGTATTCATTCTGAGGAAGACATGTCAGAATTGAGAGCATTCTAATGATAGCTAGAATGACAGTTTGGTCTGTATAGTCGGAACTTAGGATCAAGTCACACGTTGCAGTATACTAGGTCTTTTATTTCGGAATTTTTTTTCCCAATTAACATCGCGATATAACTAGGGATGCGTTTGAAATACCAGATATGAGTTACTGGACATACTAATTGAATGTACCCCATTCGGTATCTTCGAACTCGAGAGTCTACAAGCTCAACTCCACAATGTTCACAAATGGAAGTTTTTTTCTTTTTCCGATCTCCAAAGGGGAAGCCTTTCTTTTCTTCTCCAGGCTTTTTTTCACAAGCACAAACTCCATTTTTCACGGGTCCAAAAATCCGTTCACAAAATAATCCGTTTCTTTTTGGTTTATTTGTTACTAAGTCGATAGTCCTTGGATTGAGTACTTGTCCAACCTTTTCTCCATTGGGTAAAGTTTTTTCACACCAAGCACGAATCTGTTCAGGCGAAACTAATGTAATTCTCAGTTTTTGATGTTTTTTCTTTGAGTCAATCATAAGCAATTTGATTGAAATTGAATTTATTTTCTATCTGAAAGTTTTTTTCTGATATAATAGTATGATTCAATTCTAAAGCTAAAGATCGTAATTCTCGAATAAGCACGCGAAAGGACTCCGTAGCAGTTTCAGCTTTAGGTACTGAATGCCCATCTAATATGGATCTAAGTATTTTAGTACGAGTTTTTAGATGGTCAGATTTGACAGTAAGCATCTCTTGTAAAATAGAAGCAACACCAAAACTTTCTAAAGCCCAAACTTCCATTTCTCCAAGTCGTTGACCTCCTCCTTTTGATTTTCCTTGTACAGGTTGTTGTGTTATCCTTGCATAACTTCCGGTGGAACGGGCGTGCATTTTATCATAAACTTGATGAATTAATTTCATCATATAAGCTTTTCCTACGGTTACAGGTTGTTCCAAAATTTCTCCTGTTTTTCCATCAAAAATCTTGGTTTTTCCAAGATGTTCCAGTTCGAAAACCCATGGATTCACTGTTTGTTCACTAGCTTTGTGAAGTTCATTAAAAACTAATTTTCTAGAAGCTTCTTGCTCATATCTTTCGTCAAAGGGTGGTATTCTATACTGTTTGTTCATTAAGGTTCCTGCTAAACCAAGTAAACATTCAAAAATTTGTCCTACATTCATCCGAGAAGGTACTCCCAAAGGGTTTAATATCATATCTACAGGTTTCCCGTTTTGTAAAAACGGCATTTCTTGCCTAGACAAAACTTTGGAAATAATTCCTTTATTACCGTGCCTTCCGGCGACTTTGTCGCCTACTTGTATTTTACGTTTTTGTAAAATATATACATGCACTTTTTCTGAATCATTCTCCCCGGGGTCAGTTTGATCATTTTTTTCAAAATCATCTTCTATATCATCATCTTCGTGATGGCTTTTTCTTAAATTATCTTGCCATAATGTTTGAAGTTTGATCCAATTTACATCAATAACTCGACCTTTGCCATTTGCTTTTAGACAAGTTTCTTTTGTCCGAGGAGTACAAAAAAGATCTTGTAATAATCTTAGTTCTGGAAAACGCAAGACTTCCTGGGAGGAACGAGGTTTTAATTTGCCCACTAAAACATCACCCGGTTGTATCCAAGAACCTACCCTAACAATACCATTTTCATCCAAATGACGAAGTGAGTAAGCTTCGATTTGAGGTATTTCTTTTGTTAAAATCTCACACTCTGCCATATAAATCATAGTTTCATACCTTGTAATATGAAAAGAAGTAAAAATTTCTTCATAGATAAGACGTTCATTGATAAGGATTGCGTCTTCAAAATTGTATCCTTGCCACGGCATATACGCTACTAATATATTTTTTCCTAAGCAGAGCTCCCCTCCTATTGTGGTTGAACCATCTGCCATAAATTGCCCTCTTTTCACATAGTTACCCTGATTTACTTGAGGTTTTTGATGAATCAAAATATTGCTATTAGAGCGTTGATATATCTCTAAAATTGTTTCTATTGTTTTTCTGTTCAGGGATGACACAATAGTCTTCGAATCAAAATATTCGATTCTTCCTTCTTGAATACTTGTTGCTAAAATTCGTGAATCGAGTGCTACTTGGCCTTCTAGGCCAGTTCCAACAATGCATTTTTCTGGTTGAAGTAATGGGACAGCTTGACGCTGCATATTTGAACCCATTAAAGCGCGAGTCGCATCATTGTGTTCTAGAAAAGGAATCAGAGAAACTCCAATGGAAAAATATTGTAAAGGCAAAATACTTCTGAAATGGATTTGTTCCCATGCAACAGATAGAAAATCTTGGCGATATTGAGTTGGAGTATTTTTCTTTTCTGGAAGTTTATGATCTACCGCCAACAAATTTTCTAAAGCTATTCGGTAATTTTTATCTTCATTTGGCAATAGATAAGAAACCATATGGTCTTCATTGGATTTTTTCGTTCCATTATAGAATGGACTTTTTAAAAAACCAAAATCATCAACGTTTACGGAATTTGCAAGTGAGGCGATAAGCCCGGCATTCTGCCCTTCAGGAGTATTAATTGGACAAAAACGTCCATAATAACTAGGATGAATATCTCGTGCGCGAAAACTAGCAGTTCGCTCCGTTAAACCTCCAGGGCCTAAAAAGCTAACTTTTCTTCCATGAAGTATTTCTGCTAACGGATTCGTTTGCTCTAAAAATTGTGATAGGGGGTGTAACCCAAAAAAATGGTTCAAAGTTCTTGTTAATTGGGTGGAAATAAATGGAAACTCTGGGAACATTATTTGTTTATTCTGGGTATTTTCAAGTATTTCTATTGTTTGCATATTTTTTTGAATTAAAACTTTCACACGATTTAGAGCTAATCCAACTTCTTTTTTTAAGAAATCTGACACAGAACAGAAATGTCGATTTTGAAGGTGATCGATATTATCGATCGTACCCAAACCATAACTTACTTTAATCAGATAATCTACAATAGCTAATACATCTTGCGGTAATAAAAAAATTTCGTTATCAGGTATATCGAGGTTTAACTTTTGATTTAGATTTCGTCTACCAATTCTTCCTAATTCACATCTTTTTGAAATAAAGTTAGTCAATTTCTTATATAGAAACTCTGAAAAAGCAAAATCACTACTATCGCATTTCATGGATTCGAGTTCTTCATAAAAGGTAAGAATGGGACCCCCCTTTCGTGAAAGTTTTTGTTTCATTTTTTCGTTCCAAATTAATTCCCAACCTTCAAATCCTGTTAGATTATAAGTATTATAAAGAACCTCTTCAATTTTTAGACCCATAGTGAATAAGAAAACTAAAATAGAAACTTTTTTCTTTCTGCTTATACGAACCCATAGTTTTTTTTTGATATCAATTTCGAATTTCAACCTTTCTCCACAATCAGAGATTAGAGTGCCAGTATATATATTTCCAGCTTTTTTTTGTTCTAAACTATAGTAGATACCGGGACTTCTTATTATTTGATTAACTACGACCCTATAATTTCCATTTATTACAAATGTTCCATGATCATTCATCAAAGGAATATCTCCGAGATATATCATTCTTTTCCTTTTCATTTGTTTCCAATAAATAAAAATTCCTGGTACATAAAATTTTGAAGAAAATGTAAAACGTTGATATACCGCATTCCTTTCTGTTGTTGGGGGTTCCATGATTTTATAATTTTTACCAAAAAAAAATTTGACTTCTTTTTCAGTATTAGAAATTTGTGGAAAATCAACTAGTTTTTCAAATATATCCTTTTCAATGAAACGGAAAAACCCTTTCATTTGTATTTGACTAAAATCGGGAATTGTAAACATTTTCTTTTTTTTTTTTTTTAATTCTTTTCTTTTATATAGAACTCATATAGAGAAAAACTGTTTTTTTTTATGGATTTGGCACTTAGAAAAAAGAGGTTTTATTTTGACTTGCATTGGTTTTTGTTTTAGACTATAGTAAACACACAAAATCAAGAATGAAACAAACATTATTTTACTAAAAATTGATGGGTTTGGCGGCATAGCCAAGTGGTAAGGCAGAGGACTGCAAATCCCTGATCCCCCAGTTCAAATCTGGGTGTCGCCTACTTTTTTGTGGTCAAGAAACTTTTTTAACTATTATTTAATTGAAATCTCCGATCTTTTCTACTTTGCACAATTGTTATTAATTTTCTTATCATTAGTACTAAAAAAGGAAATTTTTTATATGGATATAACCGGTATTGCTTGGGCTGCTTTAATGGTAGTGTTTACCTTTTCGCTTTCACTTGTAGTATGGGGAAGAAGTGGACTCTAAAAAAGAATCTAATGCTTTTTAATACGGGGTATATTAGTAGTCGTATCAATCTTTTTTTTGATACGACTACTAATATTTATAAACGAATTTGTAATCAATCAATTGTTTTCGCTGATTGTTTTTACATAAATGATGATTAGAAAAGCAGTAGGAATCGAAATAAAAAGTGCAACAGCAATAAGTGCTAGAATATTGACTTCCATAATCTAATTTTTTAGAATTGTTTTGAATTGAACTTTTTTGAAATCTGTAATTGTTTGAGAATGGACTTAATGGATTAATCCAACTATTTCTTCTTTTTTTTTTTTTTGAATTTGCTTGTCAGAATGACATATTATATCGTAAAGTAGTTCTATATGCCCATAAGATTTTTGAAGATATAATCGTTTTGAAGATATTATGAATTTAGAAGAAAGGGCCTAACGTTTCAAAAGTAAAAAAAAATTGCTGCTACCTTGTCATGAAACAAGATATAGGCCGGATAAGGTCTAACATATTATTCTAACAAAAGAAAAATTTGTGAAATGGAAGGAAAAGGAATGCTTTTTATGTCCCGTTATTTAGGTCCTCGGTTCAAAATCATACGCCGTCTTAAAACATTACCAGGACTTACGAGTAAAAGACCTAAATATAAAAAACGTGTTCACCGATCTTCTCGACCCTGGTGGAAAAAATCTCAATATCTCGTTTGTTTACAAGAAAAACAAAAAATTCGTTTTCATTATGGCTTAACAGAACGACAATTACGGCAATATGTTCATATTGCTAAAAATGCTCAGGGGTCAACAGGCCAGGTCTTACTTCAATTACTTGAAATGCGTTTAGATAATATTCTTTTTCGATTAGGTATAGCTCGTACTATTCCTGGAGCCAGGCAACTAGTTAATCATAGACATATTTTAGTCAATCATCATATAGTGGATATACCAAGTTATCGTTGTAAACCCCAAGATATTATAACTTTAAAAGGAAAAGATCCAGAAAGACTGAGAATTCGAATGAAAAAAAGTTGGGGTCAACTTTGGAAAAATAGAAATAGAGTACCACATTATCTGACCTTCAATTTGTCACAAAATAAAGGAATAGTTAACAAAATTATAGATACAAAAGATCTTCAATTAAAAATTAAAGAAATGCTAGTTATAGAATATTATTCTCGGCGGATTTAATCCAAAAAAATGGGGTTTCGATCTTTTCTTTTCCAAAAGAGAAAAAACGGGAAATGCGGAAAGAGAGGGATTTGAACCCTCGGTAGACATAAGTCTATATAGCATTTCCAATGCTACGTCTTGAACCACTCGACCATCTTTCCTCGGGTAATCTCCTCCCCATAAAAACTTATGGAATTGGAATTTCCTATTCTATTATTTTTGTAGTAAGCATTTCTATGTGATGAAACTCATTCCAAAAGGAACTGAAGCAAAAAAAAAAAAAACAATTTGATCACTATGCCCAGATCTCAAAAAAATGAGAATTTTATAGATAAAACGTTCACAATATTAGCAGATATTATATTAAAAATAATTCCAACGGTTTTAACAGAAAAACAAGCCTTTGCTTACTACAGAGATGGTGTGATTTGATTTTTTGGCCTTTTTTTTTCTTTCGAATAAACCTTCGATGTAAGGTCAAAAAACTTATGTTTAGTGAAGGTGAGTCTTTGAAAAAGAGCAACTCCTTCTGTCCTGTATCCCGGATTAATGCGTCTTTGGATCTACATAGTAGAATATTAAGCAAAAGGATACGTATTGTATATACTGTATAATATAAATAAATGCATAAAGGAAAGACATTACATATAGGAATCGACCAATGAAAAGCTTCGTTAGATTTGATTTCACTTACTATTTTTTTTTGTAGCCCTTAATGAGGGTTAATTCGAATGGTTGAGACAATCCAAAACCATCTTGTTTGTATTTCGGATACCAAAAGAACCATCGAATTTTGTTGAAGTGATTAAACCCTGTTTAAAAGTGCAAAGCAGTAAGAACAAACAAAGAGTAGAAGGTGTTGAAAAGACTCTTTCTGAAAAGGATGGCTAGATTTTGATTCAAAACATACTAGTCCCTTCTAATTTTTAGATGTTGCTTATTCTTCTTTTTTTTTTTATTATGTAAAAGAAAGGAGGAGCCGTATGAGATGAGAATCTCAAGTACGGTTTTGAACCGGAGATTATTAAAAGTTGAATCAATAAGAACGACCGTAACGAATGTCAGCACAATCAGAAGGAGAATATGCAGAAGCTCTTCAAAATTATTATGAAGCAATGCGATTGGAAGTTGATCCTTATGACCGAAGTTATATATTATATAATATAGGACTTGTACATACTAGTAATGGGGAGCATGCCAAGGCTTTGGAATATTATTTCCAGGCATTAGAACGAAATCCAACGTTACCACAAGCCTTTAATAATACAGCTTTGATCTGTCATTACGTGCGTCTATCTGTAGGATAGAATTAAGTTAGTTAAAAACAAACCAAAAGGCTTTCTACATATTGCCACTACTCTTAAATAACAACAGTTGGGCTGTATCAGCTGTAGCAAAAAAAAAAAAAAACAAAAGGGTCCGCTACCCGGGTAGGATGCTAAAAAAGCTTATATTTGTTTCTATGGAGAAAGTAATTGAAACTATAAGGGGAAAAAGCACCATAAAGATCAATTTTGAATTTTTGGAGTTGATACAATTAGATCTGCTCATAAAGGGATTTACTTATGTAATAAAGTTTATTCTTTTTCTTTCATAAGTATTGCGCAGTGGTGTAGTATTAGGTCCTAAAGACGGCAAGTAAGTACTTTTCTAAGAAAGTACTTTTTTCAAATTCTATACGGGGATAGGTACCCCTCCCTCTCTCACACAAAGACTTTTTTTTGGAATTCACAAGGTGGTAGGAGAAAAGAGAAAACTAAAAATTTAGTAAAGTTTGAAACTCAGTTTAGTAACTTCTGGTCCTGCGATTAGTTTGAATAGATTTCCCCACTTTCGAGTGTTTTTTTTTTTTTTTTCGTTAAAGGACTCAAGAGTTGATTGAGCCGTATGAGGAAGGAAACTCTCAAGTACGGTTCTAAGGAAAGGAAAATAATAACCTATTCTGACCGAGGAGAACAGGCTATTAACCAGGGAGATCCTGAAGCAGCAGAGGTTTGGTTTGATCAAGCTGCAGAATATTGGAAACAAGCTATACTATTAGCTCCAGCTAATTACATCGAAGCACAAAATTGGTTAAAAATTACAGGACGTTTTGATTGAATATTTTCAGAAAAGGAAAATCGATATTAAAGGAAAGTAAATGTATATGTTATCAATGGGATCTAGACTGTAAAGGGTAGGGGTTGGACCAATTATGTCCACCCCAGGCTTTGTATAAACTATTTGATAGAATAGACTATATAATTCAAAAATTCAAAAGGCTTTTTTGAATCTGAATAGTCCATTAAGCGCCCCTTTCAATGTGTCATAATAAAAAACGAACACCCGCCCTAGTTCCATTTTCTTTTTCAAATCGTTCCAGTTCTAAATTCGAAAATAAACAAAGAATTGGTTTGAGATTTATCATTTACTAATTCCAGTTGGCGGGTCTCTTTTTTGTTTCATCCTAACAAAGGAGAACTCTATGATTATGCGTTCACCGGAATCAGAAGTTAAGATTATGGTGGAGAGAGATCCTATCAAAACTTCTTTTGAAAAATGGGCTAACCCCGGACATTTTTCAAGGACATTAGCAAAAGGGGATCCTGAAACTACTACTTGGATTTGGAACTTACATGCGGATGCTCATGATTTTGATAGTCATACCGAAGATTTAGAAGAAATTTCTCGCAAAATTTTTAGTGCTCATTTTGGTCAATTAGCGATCATCTTTATTTGGTTAAGTGGTATGTATTTCCATGGGGCTCGTTTTTCCAATTATGAAGCATGGCTCGCGGATCCCACTCATATAAAACCTAGTGCTCAAGTGGTTTGGCCTATAGTAGGCCAAGAAATATTGAATGGGGACGTAGGTGGAGGTTTTAGAGGAATACAGATAACATCTGGATTCTTCCCAATTTGGAGAGCATCTGGAATAACAAGTGAATTACAACTTTACTGTACTGCAATTGGTGGATTGATCTTTGCAGCATTAATGCTGTTTGCTGGTTGGTTTCATTATCACAAAGCTGCTCCAAAATTATCTTGGTTCCAAGTAGAATCTATGTTAAATCACCATTTAGCAGGGTTATTAGGACTTGGTTCGCTATCTTGGGCAGGGCACCAAGTACACGTATCTTTACCTATTAACCAACTTCTAGATGCTGGAGTGGACCCTAAAGAGATACCACTGCCTCATGAATTTATTTTAAACCGCGACCTTTTAATTCAACTTTATCCTAGTTTTTCTAAAGGCTTGACTCCCTTTTTTACACTAAATTGGTCTGAATATTCCGAAATTTTAACGTTTCGGGGGGGTTTAAACCCAATAACAGGAGGATTATGGTTGACTGATATTGTACACCATCATTTAGCTATTGCCGTTATTTTTCTGATAGCTGGCCATATGTATAAAACCAATTGGGGTATTGGGCATAGTATACAGGAAATTTTAGAAGCTCATAAGGGCCCATTTACAGGAGAGGGGCATAAAGGTCTTTATGAAATATTAACTACCTCATGGCATGCTCAATTAGCTCTTAACTTGGCTATATTAGGGTCTTTGACTATTGTTGTAGCTCATCATATGTATTCTATGCCCCCTTATCCTTATCTAGCCATTGACTATGGTACTCAACTTTCTTTATTCACACATCACATGTGGATTGGCGGGTTTGTCATCATTGGTGCCGCAGCACATGCGGCGATTTTTCTAGTTAGAGATTATGATTCAACTACTTCTTATAATAATTTATTCGATCGAGTTCTTCGACATCGTGATGCAATTATATCGCATCTAAACTGGACATGTATATTCTTAGGCTTTCATAGTTTTGGTCTATATATTCATAATGATACTATGAGTGCATTAGGGCGTCCTCAAGATATGTTTTCGGATACTGCTATACAATTACAACCAATATTTGCTCAATGGTTACAAAATACTCATGTAACAGCACCTAGGTTTACAGCTCCTGCTGCAACAGCAAGTACAAGTTTCACTTGGGGAGGCAATGATTTGGTAACAGTAGGTACTAAAGTAGCTTTGTTACCGATTCCTTTGGGAACTGCAGACTTTTTAGTTCACCACATTCATGCTTTTACAATTCATGTAACTGTATTAATCTTACTCAAAGGTGTTTTATTTGCGCGTAGTTCCCGTTTGATACCCGATAAAGCGAATCTTGGTTTTAGATTTCCTTGTGATGGACCTGGAAGAGGAGGAACCTGTCAAGTATCTGCATGGGATCATGTTTTTTTAGGTTTATTCTGGATGTACAATGCAATTTCTGTTGTTATATTTCATTTTAGTTGGAAAATGCAATCGGACGTTTGGGGTAATATAAGCACTCAGGGAGTAGTAACTCATATCACGGGGGGAAACTTTGCACAAAGTTCCGTTACAATTAATGGGTGGCTTCGTGATTTTCTATGGGCACAAGCTTCTCAAGTAATTCAATCTTATGGTTCTGCGTTATCCGCATATGGCCTTTTCTTTTTGGGTGCTCATTTTGTTTGGGCTTTTAGTTTAATGTTTTTATTTAGCGGTCGGGGGTATTGGCAAGAACTTATAGAATCAATTGTATGGGCCCATAACAAATTGAAAGTTGCTCCTGCTATCCAGCCTAGAGCCTTAAGCATTGTACAAGGGCGTGCTGTAGGAGTGGCTCATTATCTCCTGGGAGGAATTGTCACAACATGGTCGTTCTTCCTAGCAAGAATTATTGCAGTAGAATAATAGCGGATGTAACCATTATGATATCAAGATTTCCGAAGTTCAGTCAAGGTTTGTCCCAAGACCCGACTACTCGTCGTATTTGGTTTGGTATTGCAACTGCACATGACTTTGAGAGTCATGATGATATTACGGAAGAACAATTGTATCAACAAATATTTGCTTCCCATTTTGGTCAATTAGCTATAATCTTTCTATGGACTTCTGGAAATTTGTTCCATGTAGCTTGGCAAGGTAATTTTGAGTTTTGGATAAATGACCCTTTACATGTAAGACCTATTGCTCATGCTATTTGGGATCCTCATTTCGGTCAACCGGCTATAGAAGCTTTTACTCGAGGAAGCGCTCCTGGGCCGGTCAATATTGCTTATTCCGGTCTTTATCAATGGTGGTATACAGTTGGATTACGTACTAATGAAGATCTTTATACTGGAGCTCTTTTTTTAATATTTCTTTCTACTGTTTTTTTAATAGCAGGTAGATTTCATTTACAATCGAAACGGAAACCAAGTATCTCATGGTTCAAAAATGCGGAATCACGTCTTAATCATCATTTGTCAGGGCTTTTTGGAGTAAGTTCTTTAGCTTGGACAGGACATTTAGTTCATGTGGCTATTCCAGAATCAAGGGGGATCCATGTGCGATGGGTTAATTTTTTAAGTGTTTTACCATATCCTCAAGGGTTAGGTCCTCTTTTCTCGGGTCAGTGGAATTTGTATTCTCAAAATCCGGATTCTAATAGTCATTTATTTGGCACTTCGCAAGGGGCCGGAACTGCTATTCTAACTCTTCTTGGTGGATTTCATCCGCAAACTCAAAGTTTATGGTTGACTGATATAGCTCATCATCATTTAGCTATTGCCTTAATCTTTTTTCTCGCTGGTCATATGTATAGAACCAATTTTGGGATTGGACATAGTATAAAAGATATTTTAGAAGCTCATATGCCTCCAGGAGGAAAGTTAGGTCGCGGGCATAAGAGTCTTTATAATACAATCAATAATTCTCTTCATTTTCAGTTAGGTCTTGCTTTAGCCTCTTTAGGGGTAATTACTTCTTTGGTAGCTCAACACATGTATTCTTTACCTGCTTATGCCTTTCTAGCACAAGACTTTACTACCCAAGCTGCGCTATATGCTCATCATCAATACATTGCTGGATTCATCATGACAGGGGCTTTTGCCCATGGGGCTATTTTTTTCATACGGGATTATAATCCGGAACAAAATCAGGATAATGTTTTGGCAAGGATGTTAGATCATAAAGAAGCAATAATTTCTCATCTAAGTTGGGTTAGTTTATTTCTTGGTTTTCATACGTTAGGGTTATATGTGCATAATGATGTTATGCTAGCTTTTGGTACTCCGGAAAAACAAATATTGATTGAACCTATTTTTGCTCAGTGGATACAATCTGCTCACGGTAAATCTTTATATGGATTTGACGTACTCTTAGCTTCAACAAAGGGACCAGCATTTGCTGCTGGAAAAAGTATATGGTTGCCGGGTTGGTTAAACGCTATTAATGATAAAAATAATTCACTATTCTTACCAATTGGTCCCGGCGATTTTTTGGTTCACCATGCTATTGCTTTAGGTTTGCATACAACTACATTAATTTTAGTAAAAGGTGCTTTAGATGCACGAGGTTCTAAACTAATGCCCGATAAAAGAGATTTTGGTTATAGTTTTCCTTGTGATGGTCCAGGACGAGGTGGTACCTGTGATATTTCAGCGTGGGATGCTTTTTATTTAGCAGTTTTCTGGATGTTGAATACTATTGGATGGGTTACTTTCTATTGGCATTGGAAGCATCTAACTTTATGGCAGGGGAATGTAGCACAATTTAATGAATCTTCTACTTATTTAATGGGATGGTTAAGAGATTATCTTTGGTTAAATTCTTCCCAACTTATTAATGGATACAACCCTGTTGGTATGAACAGTTTATCTGTCTGGGCATGGATGTTCTTATTTGGGCATCTTGTTTGGGCTACTGGATTTATGTTTCTGATCTCTTGGCGTGGATATTGGCAGGAGCTTATTGAAACTCTTGCGTGGGCTCATGAAAAAACGCCTTTAGCAAACCTAGTTCGATGGAAAGATAAACCTGTAGCTCTTTCTATTGTCCAAGCACGATTAGTTGGATTGTCTCACTTTTCTGTAGGGTATATATTTACTTATGCAGCCTTTTTAATTGCTTCAACTTCAGGTAAATTTGGTTAATTAACGAAACAACTCCTAAACAAAAAAAATTCAATTGAATGAAAATGAGTAATCACCCTTATCTTTAGAATCTGATCGATCTTTTATTTTTTTTATAGTTAGAAACTATGGCAAAAAAAAGTCTTATTGAAAGAGAAAAAAAACGTCAACGGTTAGAACAGAAATATCGTGCAATTCGCGAGTCTTTAAAGAAAAAGGAAGTCTTTTTTTTCTCACAGGAAAAAATTATTTGTAAAATCCAATCTTTACCACGTAATAGTGCACCAACACGTCTTCATCGTCGTTGTTTTTTGACTGGAAGGCCGAGAGGGTTTTATCGAGACTTTGGATTTTGTGGACATGTATTTCGTAAAATGGCTCATGCTTGTTTATTACCTGGTATAATCAAATCAAGTTGGTAGGTATAGTATAAAAAAGCGTCGAAGTTCGACGCTTTTTTCTTTTCTAGGAGGTTTTTCTTTTATGGAAGGTAGACAATAGCGCGGAGTAGAGTAGCCTGGTAGCTCGCAAGGCTCATAACCTTGAGGTCACGGGTTCAAATCCCGTCTCCGCCAAGATGGTTATTTTGTGGGCGGATAGCGGGAATCGAACCCGCGTCTTCTCCTTGGCAAAGAGAAATTTTACCATTCAACCATATCCGCAAGGTATTAAGGAAACAAGACATATTATGTCTTATTAATATGTCTTATTCTTATATTCTTATTAATATGTTTTCTATATTGTTATTTTATATTACTATTTTTCAATCCGTTCAATTATTTTTTGCTTTTTACTTATTAAGTTTGTGAGTTATATAAAAGAATTTAGGACGCCTACAGAAATAACTAATCCAATCCATAATGAGACAGCAGAAAATAGAATATTTTTATTACCTGACCAACCTTCTGGGAAAGCGAAAGCGATAGGTACGCCTATAAGTAATAGAAAGGAAATTGCGATTAATGCAAACATAGTCAGTTGAAAAGCAATAGTCATAATTTTGGTAAAATCCAACATAAACTATACCATTTGATCCTTATTTGATCGAATTAGAATGAAATCTAATATGTAAAAATTGCACCCCTTTTTTTTGAAATGAAATAAGATAAGCTTTTTTTCTAGAGAAGACTTTAGGAGAGATGGCCGAGTGGTTTATGGCTCCGGTCTTGAAAACCGGCATAGGTTACAAACTATCGGGGGTTCGAATCCCTCTCTCTCCTTTTGTTTGGAATAAAAGAAATTAAATTCAAAATTACCAAAAGAAAAAGAATGGGATAACCATTCTTTTTCTTTTATGTTTGGGTTTAGTTTAGAGGGGTCATAAACAGGACAGGTTCTAAATCTCGGTCAATCCCCTTTTCAAAACCTGCTGCGGCTGCACGAGCTCTTCCCGCATGCCACAAATGACCTACAAAGAAAAAAAATCCTAGAACAAAATGCGAAGTAGCTAACCAGCTTCGGGGAGAAACAAAATTTACTGCATTTATTTCAGTAGCCACACCGCCTACTGAGTTTAAAGAACCTAAAGGAGCATGCGTCATATATTCGGCTGAACGCCGTTCTTGCCAAGGTTGTATATCTTTTTTTAATTTATTAAGGTCTAAACCATTAGGACCTCTAAGAGGTTCTAACCAAGGGGCCCGAAGATCCCAAAAACGCATAGTCTCCCCACCAAAAATAATTTCCCCAGTAGGGGAACGCATAAGATATTTACCCAATCCAGTTGGTCCTTGGGCAGATCCTACACTAGCTCCAAGACGTTGGTCTCTAACTAAGAAAGTAAAAGCTTGAGCTTGAGAAGCTTCTGGGCCAGTAGGCCCATAAAACTCGCTGGGATACGCTGTATTATTAAACCAAACGAAACAGCAAGCAATAAAACCAAACAAAGAAAGAGCCGCTAAGCTATATGATAAATAAGCTTCGCCAGACCAAACAAAAGCACGACGAGTCCATGCAAAAGGTTTAGTTAATATGTGCCAAATACCACCGAAGAAACAAATTGAACCCAACCAGAAATGTCCTCCAATTAAATCTTCCATATTGTTTACACTAACAATCCATCCTTCTCCTCCAAAAGGAGATTTCAGTAAATAACTAAAAATAGTATTGGGGTTAAGGGTCATATTTGTTATTTTTCTTACATCTCCACCACCCGGAGCCCAGGTATCATATATACCTCCAAAATAGAGAGCTTTTAGCACGAGAAGAAAAGAACCAGCACCGAGTAAGATGAGATGAATACCCAAAATGGTAGTCATTTTATTTCTATCCTTCCAAGCATAACCGAAAAAAGGAAAAGACTCTTCTAACGTTTCAGGACCTATAAGGGCGTGGTAAAGACCACCGAAGCCTAGAACGGCAGAAGAAATTATATGAAGTACTCCTGATACAAAAAAAGAAAAAGTGTCGACAACATCTCCGCCAGGACCTACTCCCCACCCTAGAGTAGCGAGATGAGGAAGTAAAATTAACCCTTGTTCATACATAGGTTTTTCAGGTATAAAATGAGCCACCTCGAAAAGGTTCATAGCTCCGGCCCAGAACACAATTAGTCCAGCATGAGACACGTGAGCTCCAAGTAATTTACCAGATAAATTGATTAGTCTAGCATTACCGGCCCACCAAGCAAACCCTGTAGTTTCTTGATCACGACCAGCTAAAGTAAGAGTTCCATTAAAGAGCGTTTCCACGGGGTAAAACCTCCTCGGGGAATATAAGGTTTTCATGAGGCTGATCTTGAGCCGCCATCCAGGCTCGAATACCTTCATTCAGGAGGATATTTTTTGTATAGAAAGTCTCAAATTCAGGGTCTTCCGCTGCGCGGATTTCTTGGGAAACAAAGTCATAGGCACGTAAGTTTAGAGCTAAGCCTACAACTCCAATAGCACTCATCCATAAACCAGTTACAGGTACAAATAACATGAAAAAATGTAACCAACGTTTATTAGAAAAAGCAACTCCAAAAATCTGGGACCAAAAACGATTAGCTGTGACCATGGAATAAGTTTCTTCGGCTTGAGTCGGGTTAAATGCACGGAATGTGTTTGCCCCGTCTCCGTCTTCAAATAAAGTATTTTCTACAGTAGCACCGTGAATAGCACATAGCAGAGCAGCTCCTAAAACCCCGGCAACTCCCATCATGTGAAACGGGTTTAAGGTCCAATTATGAAAACCTTGGAAAAAAAGGATAAATCGGAAAATAGCAGCAACTCCAAAACTGGGAGCGAAAAACCAACCAGATTGACCTAAAGGATAGATTAAAAAAACTGAAACAAAAACAGCAATTGGAGCAGAAAATGCAATTGCATTATATGGTCGTAATTGTACAGATCTAGCAAGTTCAAATTGGCGTAACATGAAACCTATTAAACCGAAAGCACCATGCAGAGCTACGAAGGTCCATAGACCACCTAATTGACACCAACGCGTGAAATCCCCTTGTGCTTCAGGGCCCCATAATAGAAGAAGTGAATGTGCTAAACTATTCGCGGGAGTAGAAACTGCAGCTGTTAAAAAATTACAGCCTTCTAAATAGGAACTAGCTAGTCCGTGAGTATACCACGAGGTCACAAAGGTTGTACCAGTGAACCATCCACCCAAGGCGAAATAAGCACAAGGAAAAAGTAATAGACCAGACCAACCTATAAAAATGAACCGGTCTCTGCGTAGCCAATCATCCAGAGTATCCAAAAATGTTTTTTCCTCTTTGGAAAAGTTTCCAAGTGCTATAGTCATTATTATCCTCCTTTTTTAAACATTTTGTTCATTTTCTTTTTTTGATTTTTGATTGAATTTGAATATAAAGACAAAAGAATTAATGAGCAAAAATCGATAAAAATACTTATCTACTTTACCATTATAAGAAAAAACTAGAATTCAAAAGTAAAAATTAACAAGGGTTCTTAATTTTTAGGATATACTTATAATGAAGGCTAAAGTCCATTATCGGATTTGAACCGATGACTTACGCCTTACCATGGCTTTACTCTACCACTGAGTAAAAAGGGTTTCATTTTTTTGGCTGCAAGCAAGTAAACGACAAACAAAAGAACAAAAGAAAATTATAACCTATACAATATTTTTTGATTTATAAGGAATATCTCTTTGTTGTAGTGTAATTAAATAAAAATTTAATAAAATTAATCACTCAAAAATTTTGTTTATGAAATTAGCTTATTGGATGTATGCCGGTCCTGCTCATATTGGAACTTTACGAGTAGCTAATTCATTTAAAAATGTGCATGCTATTATGCATGCTCCTTTGGGAGATGATTATTTCAATGTAATGCGTTCTATGCTAGAGCGGGAAAGAAATTTTACTCCAGCGACAGCTAGTATTGTAGATCGTCGTGTTTTAGGACGTGGATCTCAAAAAAAAGTAGTAGATAATCTACTTCGGAAAGATAAAGAACAAAATCCTGATTTGATTATATTGACACCTACGTGTACTTCAAGTATTTTACAAGAGGATTTACAAAATTTTGTAGATAGAGCATCTGTAATATCTGATTCAAATATTATTTTGGCGGATGTAGACCATTATCAAGTAAATGAAATTCAAGCAGCAGATAGGACTTTAGAGCAAGTTGTTCGCTTTTATTTATCGAAACAAAAAAAAGAAAAATTAGACCGATTTTTGACGGATGTGCCTTCTGTAAATATCATCGGTATTTTTACTTTGGGGTTTCATCATCAACATGACTGTCGTGAGTTAAAACGTTTATTTCAAGATCTCAATATACAGATAAATCAAGTAATCCCTGAAGGGGGGTCTGTCGAAGATTTGCAAAATTTACCAAAAGCTTGGTTAAATTTGGTGCCTTATCGTGAAATAGGGTTAATGACAGCTTTTTTTTTAAAAAAAGAATTTGGAATGCCTTATCTATCTATAACACCCATAGGTGTTATAGATAATGCCGAGTGTATCCGACGGATAGAAAAATCGGTGAATCCTTTTGCTTCAATTTTTGGGGAAAAGAGGGTAAATTATGAATCTTATATTGATAGACAAACTAGGTTTATTTCCCAAGCTGTTTGGTTTTCAAGATCTATTGATTGCCAAAATTTTACGGGGAAGCAAACTGTTGTTTTTGGTGATGCAACTCATGCTGCGTCTATTACCAAAATACTTGCTCGAGAAATGGGAATTCGCGTGAGTTGTACAGGTACATATTGTAAACATGATGCAGAGTGGTTTAAAGAGCAGATACAAGATTTTAGTAATGAAATATTGATCACAGAGGATCATGCTAAAGTAGGGAAAAAAATTGCTTGTGTAGAACCTTCCGCAATATTCGGTACTCAAATGGAACGTCATATTGGTAAACGGTTTGATATCTCCTGCGGTGTTATTTCTGCACCAGTTCATATACAAAATTTTCCTTTGGGATATCGTCCTTTTATGGGGTACGAAGGTACAAATCAAATAGCTGATTTGGTCTATAATTCTTTTGCGCTGGGTATGGAAGATCATCTTCTAGACATTTTTGGTGGTCATGATATGAAAGAAGTAATAACAAAATCTAACCCTATAGGTGGTTTAGACGTAATCTGGGATACTGAAAGTCAACTAGAACTACAAAAAATTCCTCGTTTTTTCAGGGACAAGGTAAAAAGAAAGACAGAAAAATTTGCTAAAATAAAGGGTGTAGTTAAGATTACAATTGAAGTCATGTACGCAACTAAGGAAACATTAACTGTAAGATAATTCGTTTTTTTTTTTGCTTAATTTGACAAATAATCTACTACGGGCCTATCATTATTGTATACCTTAAGGTATACAATAATATATTCTTTAGGGTTGCTAACTCAATGGTAGAGTACTCGGCTTTTAAGTGCGATTTAATCAAGTTTTTTACATTTTGAAATGAAGTAAAATTTTCGTCAATATTAATCAGTAATGATTATTTTAGTAAACTACGACTTATCCTAGAAAAAGGAAAAAAAAGCATGTCGCTTTTGGAAAAACTTCTTTTTTCAATTCAAAAAAGGTAAGATTTTCAATGAAATTGAAGTTCAATCACTTTGTAGTTAAAAAGTCTATGGAAAAGGGATAGCTTGAATAATGAAGAAACCTAGAAGAACGAGTTTCTGCTCTTCCTAGCGAAGAGAAAATGATTCCTCTTATTAAAAAGAAGTTAAAAGCTTTTTAGCAATCGATATGGGAAGGTTTTTCTCTGAAAAGGTCAGAGAATTTCATATCATAGAATCCTAAAGACTTTAAGATCGGTGTGTAAAAAAAATTAGTGTGCTGGCCTGAATTTCATGAGTCAGGAGAACGCCTGGTTGCTAAGATAAAATATTTGCGTCTTTTTTGTGTATGACGATTGAGATTCTTTCTTTTGAAACTACTATTTGGTTTATTCGGTTCAAGCTAGATTGTACTATGTGTTATTTTATTTCTAAAAAGAAAGGTTTAGGAGGTTTTTTCTTGAAAAAAAATGAAAACATACGTTGGCAACAACATTTTTTATATCCCCTCTTATTCCATAACGATTTCTATGTTATAGATCCGAATCTGTTATTCAACTCAAGCCCTTCTTTCGAAAAAATAGAAAAATTACCTAATAGTTTCCGTTTTTTGAATGTAAAACGTTCAATTAAGCTATTACATCAACAAAACTATCTTGTGTATAATACAAGAAGTTCTTGTTTTAATTTCATTGGAAAAACTTTTTTTTTCTGTTTTGATATTTTTGTTTCCACGTGGTGGAAACACTTTTTTGGTTTCAAAGTAACTTTCAAAGAAATAAATCAACAGGTCAATTTTCAATCAGTCTTTTCTCTATTTCTTTTTTTGGAAGAAGTCTTTATGTTTTCTCTTTCTTTTTCTAATATAAGAATACCCTCTTCGATTCATTCAGAGCTGTTAATTAGACGTTTCAAATTTTCGATTCAAGATGTTTCTTTTTTACATTTTTTAAGTTTTATACTTTTTTCAAAGCAATTTAAGTTTGTGAATAATTCTATTATTTTTCCAAAAGGAAGTGTGATTTTCTGTTTCTTTTTAGGGAATATTCTTCTTTCTATTTTCGAAGATTTTTTCACTCTTCGATGGAAAAGTTGTTTTCATGAAAAATCATTGTCTTATGGTCTTTTTTCAGAACAAAAGCATTTTCAACAAAAATGGAATTTTTTAACCCGAAAACCGAAAAAAAAAGATACGATAAGATTGCTAAAGGATTTTTTTTTTCACTATATAAGATATGGGGAAAAATTGATTTTGCTGGGAACTACTATTCTAGTCAAAAAATGTGAATTTTTTTTCTTAAATTTTTGGCAAACTTATCTTTTTGTTTTATCGGAACCCTCTAGTTTTTTTTTGAAACAAATTTCCAGTCAAAATATATTTTTTCTAGCTTATTACTTAGAATATCCAACAAACTCTTTTTTACTCCGACTAAATATCTTAGATTATTTTCTATCTACTGATTTTGTTAGCAGGGAATTCAATTCAAAACTTAGCGCTGTTTTTGTTATTCAATTTTTATCAAAAGAAGGATTATGTGATAAAATGGGTAACCCGAAGAGTAAATTAGCATGGCTTAGTTTTACCGACAATTCTATTCTTGATAAATATGATCATTTTTGCAGAAATGTAGATTCTTTTTACAGTGGAGCACGAAATAAACGTTTTTTAGATCGTGTGAAGTATATACTTTTTCTCTCATGTATCAAAACTTTAGCCTGTAAGCATAAAAGTACGATACGTATAGTTCGAAAAGAATTAGGATTTGAACTACGTAAAATATTTGTGCGAAAACAAGTTGAATTCAAAAACAAAAAATTGCTATATTTCTGTTTTCATAAACAATTTAGAAAATTGCTATTTAAGATAGATTTAGTTACAGAACGACTTTGGTTTTTAGATATTTTGGAGGTAAATAATTTCACCAAGTTTTGGGTAAAACAGCAGAATGCTCTGGATTTTTTTTTTATTTTTGATCAAAATATTTGGTTTATGCTAGATCAATTTTTGTGATTTAATGAAATGCTTGTTTTGCCGGTAGATGTGAAATAGGAATAGAAAATACAGAGAGAAAGCCGTGTGCAATGAAAATTGCAAGCACGGTTTGGGAGGAGATTTTTGAATTTTCTTGAAATATTCAAAAAATTGAATGAAATGATCTACTTCATCCGACTAGTTCCGGGTTCGAATCCCGGGCAACCCATAAGGTATTCCCTTAGTTTTTTATATTATATTTTTGATTATATTTTAGTTGACTTCAATATAGAAATTATTTTATACTGTTGAATAACAAGCCATGCTTGGGAGTCTCTGATTTTTATTTTAACTAAACTCCAAATTAATCAACCATGACTGCAATTTTAGAAAGACGCGAGAGCGCAAGTGCTTGGGGTCGTTTTTGTAACTGGATTACTAGTACTGAAAATCGTCTTTATATTGGATGGTTCGGTGTTTTAATGATTCCGACTTTATTGACTGCAACTTCAGTTTTTATTATTGCTTTTATTGCAGCTCCGCCTGTAGATATTGATGGTATTAGAGAACCTGTTGCCGGTTCTCTTCTTTATGGAAACAATATAATTTCTGGTGCTATTATTCCTACCTCTGCAGCTATTGGTTTGCATTTTTATCCTATCTGGGAAGCAGCTTCTGTGGACGAATGGTTGTACAACGGCGGTCCTTATGAGTTAATTGTTCTTCATTTTTTACTTGGCGTAGCTTGTTACATGGGCCGTGAATGGGAACTTAGCTTTCGCTTAGGTATGCGACCTTGGATTGCTGTTGCATATTCAGCTCCTGTTGCGGCTGCTGCTGCAGTTTTCTTGATTTATCCTATAGGCCAAGGAAGTTTTTCGGATGGTATGCCCTTAGGCATTTCTGGTACTTTCAACTTCATGATTGTATTCCAGGCAGAGCATAATATTCTTATGCATCCTTTTCATATGTTAGGCGTAGCTGGCGTTTTTGGTGGTTCTTTATTTAGTGCTATGCATGGTTCTTTGGTAACTTCTAGTTTAATAAGGGAAACCACAGAGAGTGAGTCTGCTAATGCAGGTTACAAATTTGGTCAGGAAGAAGAAACTTATAATATTGTCGCGGCTCACGGTTATTTTGGTCGATTGATTTTCCAATATGCTAGTTTTAATAATTCTCGTTCTTTACATTTCTTCTTAGCGGCTTGGCCCGTAGTAGGTATCTGGTTTACTGCTTTGGGTATTAGTACTATGGCGTTCAACTTGAATGGATTCAATTTCAATCAATCTGTAGTTGACAGTCAAGGTCGTGTTATTAATACTTGGGCTGATATAATTAATCGTGCTAATCTTGGTATGGAAGTTATGCATGAGCGCAATGCTCACAATTTTCCTCTTGATTTGGCATCAATGGAATTCAATTCTATAGATGGTTAA